GGGAAAAAGATTATCGACGACCCGCAGCCTACGGCTGCGGGGGATGATATATAACTTTAATTGATGATTTTAATATTCAGATATATATTTATTCAGATATATATTTATATATTATAATTAAATATATATATTTTCCACTAGATAAATAAAATATAAATATATTATAATATAAATAAGTTATAAATATGTCCCCGCAGCCTACCTAGTAGGCTGCGGGGTCCTCATAAAAATGTCCCCATAAATGATATAATAAGATAAAGTCCCCCTATAGTAGGTAAATAATTTCCAAACAGCCCGCAGCCTACGGCTGCGGGGGTAGTATAGTAAATATATCTATATAAGGGAGCCCGCAGCCTACGGCTGCGGGCGACTTAAATATGGGGTTGTATAGTAAATATAGATATATATATATACTTAAATATAGGGTTATAAGATAATTTTAATTGATGATTTTAATATACCCGCAGCCTACGGCTGCGGGGCCCCAAGAGATATATCTTTATCTTTGCCCGCAGCCGTAGGCTGCGGGGTATCTATTATAATATATAATAACTTGCCCGCAGCCTACGGCTGCGGGGGTTATAGAATATATATATACTTAAATACTTAAATACTTATATACTTATATATAAAATAATAAATCCCCATGAATCTGAATCCCCGCAGCCTACGGCTGCGGGGTACTCATGAATAAATATAAATTAAGATATGTTCCATACAGCCCGCAGCCAACCTTGTTGGCTGCGGGGTTCTATGGTATTTAACTATTTATATGGGGAACTTATATTTCCTTAAACTAATTATATTATTCTTATTTGTTAAGATTATATTAATTTATAATCTTCACATATATATATATATAGGGAGCCCGCAGCCTACTAGGTAGGCTGCGGGGGAATATTATTTATATAAATATAGAATGATCATACATATATTTAGAATTTATAATTTACCCGCAGCCGTAGGCTGCGGGGCCCAAGATAGAAATAGAATAACCATACATATATTTATTATTTTAAGATATAAATCTAATCTGCATAGATATATTAATATACCCGCAGCCTACGGCTGCGGGGCCCCAAGAGATATAATATGGATATAAATATATTATAAAATAGATATCCCCGCAGCCTACGGCTGCGGGGTCCCCATATGGAAATAAATATTTTACAATATACCCGCAGCCTACAAGGTAGGCTGCGGGGTAGTAGATAATATATATATACTTATATTTTATATATTAATATACTAGTATATATTCTAAATTCCCCATGATAAAATTCTTAATATAGATAAACTCCTTACAGCCCGCAGCCTACGGCTGCGGGGTTGTATAGTATATATTTATACTTATTTACTATGGGGGATATATTATAAATTTATACTAATAAAAATAAATATATTTAGAAAATAAACTACCTACAGCCCGCAGCCAACCTTGTTGGCTGCTGGGGGTTATAGAGTATATGCTTATATATTATTATACCCGCAGCCGTAGGCTGCGGGTTCTCAAGAGATATTGTCTCCATACATATATTAGTATTATAATCATATATAATTTCCATATAGAATATATTAGTATTATAATCATATATAATTTCCATATAGATATATCGGGAGCCCGCAGCCTACTAGGTAGGCTGCGGGTGGAATATTATTAAGATATATAATATGATATGGATGTTCCCCTATATTTAAAAGATCCCCGCAGCCTACGGCTGCGGGGTCTCCATATGGATGATCCCCCCCGCAGCCTACGGCTGCGGGGTAATAGATATAATATCTATAAAAATGTAAATATATCTAAATAGATATAATATCCGTAGAAATGTAAATATTATAAATATATATAATATACATAGAAATGTAAATATTCTAAATAGATATAATATCCATAGAGATGAAAATATTCGTGGAACCCGCAGCCTACGGCTGCGGGGAAAAAGATATAATATGGATACAGATCTTCCCCATATTATAAATAGATATAATCTCCCTACAGCCCGCAGCCAACAAGGTTGGCTGCGGGGGTTCTAGGAAATACTTCTATTGTAAATTATATCATGGGGACCCCTACTAAGTAGGAGCATTTATATTTTATTATTTATGGGACATTTATACTCTTCATATTGATTCATATGGGGACCCCCGCAGCCGTAGGCTGCGGGGGGCTAATTTAGACTCTAAATATTTAGATTCATTGATATTTTAATATATACTCTAAAGATTTAAATTCATTGATATGGGAACCCGCAGCCGTAGGCTGCGGGGGGGAAATTATTTATATAAATATAGACTAGATATAGAAGTCTATACTCTAGATATTAAATACTCTTACAGCCCGCAGCCGAACGGCTGCGGGTTTGTATTCTATACTTAAATTTATTAAAAAAAATTAACCTATTATATTACTTGTTATTGAATATAGAATATTGAAATTTGGGAGCCCGCAGCCGTAGGCTGCGGGGGAATATGGGGAATATTGAATATTTATATTTATATATATATATATATATATATTTAAACACGTTCTATTAATATAGGTAATTCTGTAAATGTATGATAATGTGCAGGTTTAGATAATATTAATTCTAAATCTGATTCACGATTATCTCTTGTATTATTAGATTCTAAATAATCAGGTGTTACAGGTAATTCTCTAACAATATGAGTACCTTGAGTTAATTGAACAAAGATACTATATAAACCAATTATAACTGAGAATACAGACATAATAGATCCTCAAGAACTAATAATATTTCAACCTAAGAATGCATCAGGATATTGAGGTATACGACGTGGCATACCATTAAGACCTAAGAAATGCATTGGAAGGAAGATAACATTAACAGATATAAATAAAACTCAGAAATGAGCTTCACCTAGAACTTTATTATAATTAAGACCAAACATAGCATATGATCAATAATAATAACCAGCAATTAAACTAAATAAAGCACCCATAGATAATACATAATGGAAATGACCAACAGTATAATAAGTATCATGGAAAGCTACATCAATAGAAGCATTAGAAAGCATAACACCAGTAAGACCTCCGACAGTAAATAAGAATAGGAAACCTAAAGCAAATAACATAGGTACAGCTAAACGTAGTTCACCCCCATATAAGGTAGCTAATCAGCTAAATAGAGTAGAATTGAAATTTTATAAATAGTATTCTAAATAGATATACTCTCATCTATAAAATCCAAAGCTCTCTCCGAACCCGGCGAGATAGTTACCCATCACCGGGCTCTCCAACTCTAACGTGGTTTCATTGGCGATTTATTTCATGAACCCTTATGTATTTCAAGATGATGTTTATGACATAAAGCTATTTGAGGAGATTCAATCGCTCGAATATATTGGGAAAGTTTACTATTAAGGGGTTTCATATCCTTAATAGCTTTAATATGATGCATTTGTACATTATCAAATGATCCACATACATCACAAGGAGCACCTTGGTGTCAAAGTGATTTCTGTAATCGTCAGTTTAGAGAACCTAAAGGATTACTAACTTTATTATTGTTTAGAATATTAAACAATTCTTCCGCAGTATTACTTTCTAGTACTTTAAGATATTCAGGTTTTCAATCTTTTAATAATTTGCTACCTGCCCGTTTTGGGATTCTATTATATCTATCATACAAGATCCCAGGTATCTTAACATTTGCTTTGTCAACAACTCCTACAGCTGACTTTAGTTTTGCACCAAGAGGACGACTAATATCGTTACCTCCTCGCTTAAACACTGAGGCTACTGTAGGAAGTTTAAATTTAGCTGCATATACTTTAGCTATAGAATATCTAAGAATATACGCAACACGAGCTGTTGCTTGCTTACGATTACTTGATATGGATCATCAATTACATAATCCACGTAATATCATATTAATTTTCTTATTACTCTCAGATTGAGGTAATCTAAGGAATCTAAAATTAGGTATAGGGTTACCACTACCATCACAGAAACGTTTTTCTGCTAAATGTGCAATAACCTTTTTCATATTTACATATAACGTAGGAATAGTCATTCTTCGATTCACTATACTATTACTAAACCGTTGTTTAATAACATAAGTATTACGACCTATAATATGACCTAAAAATGGTATTCCTTTGCTAATATGAGTAATATGAGTTTTATCTTCACTTAAAGATAAATTTAATTCATTAATAAAGAATTCATTAATAATGTTCTTAATTTCAACAGCTAGTTTCCGACTACCACAAATACCTATTAGGAAATCATCCGCGTATCTGACATATTTAACTGTTCTGTACTCAGCTTGAAAAGGATTATTTCTACTAATTTGTCTAGTATAAACTTCCTTCTTATTTCCACTTCTCATAAGAGCATGATACTCAGGAGATTTTTGACGGTTATTTGGTAAAACTGTTCCTTGATATTTAATACATAATTCCTCCATAAATTTATCGAATTTATCCAAATATATATTAGATAATAATGGGCTAAGAATACCTCCTTGTGGTGATCCCACTTCAGGTATAAACACTAATTTATTTTCATAAACTTTAGCTTTAAGTCCAGTTCTTATCAATTTAAGGATAATAGGATCTTTTATACGAGATTCAATTATTTGCATTAATATTTTGTGATCAATAGTATCAAAATAACTCTTAATATCACCTTCAATATATCAAATACTATCTTTCATATAAGTATTAATATATTTTAAAGCATCATGACAACTTCTATTAGGTCTAAACCCAAAAGAATTGTTGGAAAAAGTGAGTTCAAAGACAGGTTCAATAATCATTTTAATGACTTCCTGTACTAGTCTATCATTAATACTTGGAATTCCTATAGGCCGAGTTTTACCAGGTTTACCAGGTTTAGGGATGTTAATCCGCTTAACTCCAGCTCAATTATACTCGTTGGCTAAAACAAGCTCTTTGATCTCAAGTATCCGTTTCCGGGTAAGTGAGTTACCTGATAATTTATCGGGTCCTACTGTTTTAGATCCTCGATTACTCATTATCTTCAAATATGCCGCAAATCATACAGCATCTAACTTTAAAAGACCTTTTAAGTCTCTAAATATACGTTCAGGATTTATTTTACAAATCTTTCAATGTTTAACTAAACGATCAAACTCCTTGGAATTTTCTTCCTGTAATTGTACAATTACAGAGTTATTTCGTTTGTTTCTCGTTGAGTATGACCTAACTTGATTAATTGAAGTATAAGATCTATTAATCAAAGTTAAGTGTTTAGTTCCCTTCATCTTGATATTATTTATATAAATAGTATCTCGACTACTACGAAACCTCTGCCATCTCATTAAAACTAATCTTTTATATGAGACTTCTCCGGTAGCATATATAACGCGTATTATTTGATTAATTCAAATTAATATGTTATGCATGGATATCATTTTGTTGTCTGTCCTTAATGCGATAAGTAATGTATTTGTTATTAAAATTGAACAAACTTGTACGTAAATTTTCACCGTAAAGCAACAAATATATTCTTGTAAGTGTAGTACTCAAGAAAAGGAAGGATCTTTCCCAAAACAACTCTGACTTCAGTAATTCAACTTATTCCACACATAACCGCTAGCTTTGAGGAGTATCTTGGTCAAATATCTTTCGATATTTACTACATATGACCTCATCTCCCTTTTTAGTACAGGCTTTTGTCCCCTTCCTCTCACGATTATAGGGTAAGTACTATAGCTTTCAACATGTTCAATTTTGTTGGTTGATATAATCAACAATTTTATATACACTCGAACGGACGCCCAGATTTTAATCCCAGTTGGCACTGCAATAACCATAGTCGCACTTGTGAAATATGCACGACTATCGATATCTAATCCTACAACATACATATGATGTGATCATACTAAGAATCCTAATAATCCGATACTTGCAATAGCATATATCATACCTACATGACCAAATATTTCTTTCTTAGAATATGTTGATATAACATGTGATATTATACCAAAACCAGGTATAATTAATATATAACAAAAATTTTGGTTAAGTTAATAGTCTTACCATTAAGGTTGATCTATTAATATTAACTCTCAAAAACTTACGTCTTTGTTAGGACTCTATCTTATACTGAACCATCATTCATAGATTCTTTTAATCTACTTATTTTATTTATACCTATTTCTGCCAAATGTTCTTTGTTTTGTATCATTATATATATCTTTCTTCATTTAAGGTAATTAGAATACTTACTAGATTGTAAATGATAATTATCAAAATATTTAATTACTTTTCTTGCTGAACCAAAACTAGTAGACCCATAGTAATAAGTATCTTGACTTTTTCTATATCCTATATTTCCTCCTAATAAATTTTTTACTATTAATAATAAATTATTATCTTTTTGATCTATTTGAAAATTTAATCTTATTTCAGGCTTAGATCTAGTAATCCTATTAATAATTTTAACTTGAAAACTAGCATCTGCATCAGAAAATCCAGCTAATCAATGATTATTAAAATCATTAGTTTTATTCAGATCAAACTTAATTTTATTATCTGAATATCTAGGATTATTTAATATATTAATTACTTGATTATATTTATTAATAGTTCTTAATTTATTATTAATTAAATGAATGGTTTTTAATAAACCATCTTTATTAGAAATAATATATAAAAATACATTTTTATCTTTCACTTTTCTTATGTTACCATAACCTATTTTACTTTTAATATAATAGGCCAATGAAGCATCAAGATGAGTAAACACGATAATTAATTGTTGTTGAGAACTAAAATGACCATCTCCATCTATTAAACCTGCTAAATAATGCCCAAATTGTTCATCATTTAATGGTCTTAAATGAGTAGGTACATGGATAGATATATTTAAGATATGTTCAGTATTGTCGCGTATAGTCTCTGAGGTTCCACTTTGTATTGATAATAAAGCGTTACCTGCTGATTGGCTTCATTGTTTTAACTTTTTTACTGTGTCTATAAAGAGGGAGTATTTAAAACTAGATAGCGAAGCGTTCCCAGCATATAGCAACATTAAGAGGCTTATATATTTAACCTCTGGATGCTACATTTTTTATAAATGTATGGACCATATCTTTAAACACATTGTTTATTCATATTTATTTCATTTATGGGGACCCCGCAGCCGTAGGCTGCGGGGACATATTTATTCATATTTATTTCATTTATTCATAAAGGTGTCTCAGCTTTTAGCTAATAATGAATCTGAAGGTGCAATATGTGCTTTCATATCCTTCAATTCATATAATTTAGGTACTAAATGTAACCTCTTATTTTTAGCTGATCTTGAAGGGTATATTTTAAAATATTCGATTAGATTAAGTATATCTTGTTTATTAGATACATATCATTTAAAAGAACCCTGTCCACCTCTATCAATATAAAGATAACCCCCGAACAATTCAACTAAAGGTGTAAGGATTTCAGAAGTCTTTTGAGCCGCTCCAATAGATAGTTGTCAATTAGAACTATTTATAGTAATAGAACCATCTGCGTCAAAAAATCCTGATAATCAACCATTATCTAAAGTTAACTTTTCAGAATATTTTAAAGTTAGGTTATATTTAACACAAATATAATTTAATTGTATTAATCTAATGGGGTTTCTTATGTGCCCATTAACATCATTAATAAGATTTAATAAACCTTTTTTATGATGTAATCTATATCTTAATGCACTAACACCAGATCTTAATTTGATTGAACCTCCGTAAACATTTTTTACTGCTTGTAAAGCTCGTTCATCTCTTAGATCCATAGTAATTTCTAAACTTGCATAACCTTTTTTAGATAATAAAAAACAACCATCGCCGTCTATTAGTCCGGCTAATCATTGTTTAAATTTATCCTCCCTGCGCAAGATAGTGGGATTAGATGCATGTTTATATGAGCTGTTTAAATTATGAATTGATTTTGTGTTTAACAAACGTATGGCCTCTGAAGTTCCTACTAGCGTGCTAAGCGCGTTGGTTACTTGCGAATTATCGTAAATTTTCAGGATTTTTACTATATCGGTATACATTAAAGTACAACTTATGATTATAGTACCTAATAAATATAAAACGAACTCCTCGCTTATAGTTTGTTGCGATAAATTTTCATTTAAGGGCCACATTTGACCAAAGAATCAGAATAAGTGTTCGTATAATATTGGATCACCACCTGCTGCTACATCATAGAATCCAGTATTAAAGTTTCTATCCATTAATAATAAAGTTACACCAGCAGTTAATACAGGTAAAGATAATAATAAAAGGAAAGCAGTAAAAAAAACCGATCACACGTATAAAGGCATATCAATCATATGAATACCAATACTACGCATATTAAGAGTAGTAACTATAAAGTTAATAGCTCCTAATAAACTACTAATACTAGTTAAATGAATAGCAAATATTGCTAGATCAACAGAAGGACCTGAATGAGCACTAATAGATGAGAGAGGAGGATAAACAGTTCAACCAGTACCAGCTCCATTTTCAATTAAAACAGAACCAATAATACATACTAATGCAGGAGGAAGACATCAAAAACTAATATTATTTAATCTTGCAAAAGCCATGTCAACTGCACCAATTAAGATAGGAAGGAAGAAATTTCCGAAACTACCTATTAGTACCGGCATTACAAATAAAAATATCATAGCTAATGCATGTCCAGTTACCAACACGTTGTAAGTTTGGTGATCTCCATGTAAATATTGACTACCTGATCCTGATAATTCTAATCTTATTATTACTGACATTGCAGTTGCTACCATAGCACTTATCATACCAAATATTAAATATAATATTGCTATATCTTTATGTGATGTACTAAATAATCACCTTGTTGTATATTTCATTAAATTTATTAATTTATTTAAATTATACTATTTATATTTTTATAAAATCTTTTTTTTTTGTACCTACCTTTAACGTATCATAATTATAAATATTATATATTATATATATATATTACCCCGCAGCCTACGGCTGCGGGCTACCGAGATATATTTCCCCCGCAGCCTACCTAGTAGGCTGCGGGTTTCCTATATTGTAGATCTTAGTATTTATATAAATATACATATATAAATATACTTGACTGTAATGTATATAATAATAATATAAATAAAATAGTAAATTTATAATAGGATGAGAATAAGAATATAAAGCCCCGCAGCCTACGGCTGCGGGCCCCCATATAGAAAGGAGAATACTTTCCAACCCACGCAGCCTACCTAGTAGGCTGCGGGCTGTAGATATTTTAAGATATTTATATACATTTTAATTTGGCTACGGGTTGTATATTAATATTCTAATCTGTTAGAAATATATATATATATATCAATTTCCCCGCAGCCTACGGCTGCGGGGTCCCCATAATTATTAAAAATATAAACTTTCCCATCGACGACCCGCAGCCTACGGCTGCGGGGGAAAGTAAAAGATATAAATAAGTCGATATGACCCGCATCCATGACTAGCCAAAGGCTAGTTATAGGCTGCGGGGGAGGTTAGATAACTTTAGTTGATCATTTAAAATATCATTTAGATAGATTATATATGATATTATATAAGATATCGGGAGCCCGCAGCCTACTAGGTAGGCTGCGGGCGAAATATATATAATATGATTTATATAAATTATATAAGATATAAAATAGGATATCGGGAGCCCGCAGCCGTAGGCTGCGGGGGTATATATAAGATATAATGTAGATAGAATCTATAAGATATAATGTAAATAGAATCTATAAGATATAAAATAGGATATTGAATATATAGATAGAATATATACCTTCCAACCCGCAGCCGTAGGCTGCGGGCTGTAGATATTTTAAGATATTTAGATATATTTTATTTGGCTCTAGATCCTATTGAATATTATACTATTACATATTATACTATTACATATACTATATTTAATATTATTCCTATATTTATATATGTTATAACTCTTGTTATCCCTGTTGACCCTAATGTCCGTAATAACCCATTATCTGTATAATAATTTAATAATCCTCCAAATCTTAATACTGTACGTATTATTATATTATTTAATATTTGTTCATAATATATTCTATTATTAAAGTAATTATATACTTGTGATTTTCTTATAATATATGTATATTCATAAATATATATTAATAATAATGATAATGATAATCCAAGTATTAAAGGTAATAATTTAATATAAGTAGGTAAAGTATATTCAGTTTCAATAAAATGATTATTCATAGGTAATGACATTGAATAATGTCCTATAACAGTATCACGTGAATATCCAATAAATATACTATATATTACTAATATTATCATAGGTAATATCATATAAATATTTTCATGTATATATCTATAACTATTACGATTACCATTAGGATAATTAAAGAATGTTAATCATAGAACACGGATACTATAAATACTGGTAAGGGTAGCGGATCCAACAGCGATATAATAAAGAATATAACCACTATAAGTATAAGTACCATATAAAGATTCAATAATAATATCTTTACTATAATAACCGGTAAGACCTGGTATAGCCATTAGGGATAAAGAAGCTATAAGAATAGCAGTATAACTAAGAGGTAAATAAAGAGATAAACCACCATATTTACGCATATCTTGAGATTCAGCAATTCAACTGTGAATAACACTTCCAGCCCCCATGAATAATAAAGCTTTAAAGAATGCATGACAATAAAGATGATAAATAGCAAGATCATATGCACTAATTCCTATTGCAAGAACCATAATACTTAATTGAGACATGGTTGATAAAGCAATAACTTTTTTAATATCATTAGTTACTACAGCAATTAAACCACTAACAAGAGTAGTTAAACCACCGAGTCAACAAACAATAAGTAAAATAGTAGGAGAATATTCAAGAATAAAGTAAGATCTAGCTAGAACATAAACACCTGCACATACCATAGTAGCAGCATGTAATAAAGCACTAACGGGAGTAGGACCTTCCATAGCTTGTAATAATCATGCATGTAATCCTAATTGTGCTGATTTAGCCGTTGCTGCTAGTAATAATAATATAGTTAATATATTTAATATTAATGTATTAGTATAAGGTGTAGCTAATGTTAATGTATCATAATCTACTGCATGAAAATATCCTAATAATATTCCTAATGCTATCATAAAGAATGTATCACCCATACGATTTAATAATATAGCTGATAAAGCGGATTTCATAGCTGTTATACGAGTTGATCAATAAGATATTAATAAATAAGATATAATACCAACAAATTCTCAACCTATAAACATCATAACATAATTATCACTTACAACCAAGATGGTCATAAATATAGCAAAGATACTTAAAATAATTAAAAATCTATTACGATTAGGATCATGAGACATATATTCAATAGCATATAATAATACACAAATAGTAACGATACCAACGGGAATTAATACAGTCATAGCTAAAGAATCTAAAGAGAGACCATAAGGGATATTAATATCACCAAAGGAGACTCAAGAACCTAAAGAAATATTAATAGATTCTTCTCAGATATAATATAAATAAGACATATTAAATAGTATGACCAACTGTCCCCCGTAACCTGTAGTAAGCAACTAAGATACTTAAACCAATAGCAGATTCAGCACCAGCTAATAATATTATAACAATACTAAAGATGGTACCATAAATATCGTCATAGTAACCACCAAGATATATTATTTTAATAGTAATAGTTAATAATAATATTTCAATAGCGATTAATAAAGTTATTAAATTATTTTGACTTAAATAAAATAATAATAATATGGATAATATAGCTAACATAAAATGTTAAATCTATAAGGTAATATAAGTATAAAGGGTAGGATTTATATTTATATATAAATTAATTAATACTATTATATCAAATAGTTATCAAGGATTATAATTCCTAATATATTAGGTAGGCATTATTATGTTCCTATTTCCCCGCAGCCGTAGGCTGCGGGGTCCTCCTATTTATATATATTTCTCTAATTTATATATATTTATATATATTATTTAAGATATAAGATATTTATCTAATTTAGATATATTTATCTAGAGGGACCCGCAGCCTACGGCTGCGGGGATCATAATAAATGAGATAATATATAATATCTATCATATATTTATAATATATTTATCTAAATTCTTTAATATATAAGATATAATATCGATTTCCCCGCAGCCTACGGCTGCGGGGTCCCCATATTTATAATATATTTATATATATAATATAAGATATAAGATATAAGATATAAGATATAAGATATAAGATCTATTTGATATTTATAATCTATTTATTATATAATAGATGAATATCTCCATACAGCCCGCAGCCGTAGGCTGCGGGTTGGTAGGTTATATCCTACATTTATTTCATAATCTTATATAAAGAATATATAGGTATATAGGTTTTATAGTATATATAGGATATATAGTATAATAGGTAATACATGTCACTACGGATGATATTATGAAGGTTCGAGTCCTTCTATATCTTATGGTACTAATAATTCTTATTATACTATTATTATATATCACTTCTTCTTCTAGTTCTATTTATTCTCTTAATAGACTAGCTACTCTAGGTCTACTATATGTCCTTTATCTAGTGTTTGATTCATTAGATCCAAGATATAGTAATTTCACTGTTTATAATGACTGATTTAAATTATCTGATACTAATTTACCAATAATTTATATTCAATTATTATTAGTTATTATTTTATTAATATATACTACTGTTAATCAAAGATATTTTTTACAATCTACTTGAGTTTATCCTATTATATTATTTAATTTATTAGGTTTACTATTATTCCCTATAGTTAATGATATGCTATTATTATATATAATTATTGAATTACAAAGTTATTCATTATATATTTTAACTGGTATACATCATAAATCTTATAATAGTACTAGAGGTAGTATGTTATACTTTGTAACTGGTGGTATAGCTAGTATAGGTATATTAGTAGCTATATATATGGTATATAATTTAATCGGTACATGTAATATTACTGAAATATCTAATTATTATACTATACATAATATTAATAATATATTTGATCCTATTGATATATTAATTATATCATTAATATTTAAAATGGGATTAGCACCTTTACATTCTTGAAGTATTGCAGTATATAATTATGCCCCTACATATATTACAGCTTATATTAGTATTGTAGCTAAAATATCAATATTAAGTTGAATATATATAAATGCTAATTTAGTACATTTAGATATTATAATTCTTATATTTATAATATCTATAGCTATAGCCGGTTATAAACCATTATTCCAAGTAAATATAAAAACTATATTAGCATATAGTGGTATATTAAATTTTGGATATTTATTAATACCGGTTGTATTACAAGATCCAGCTTACTATATATATTTAATACAATATATTATAACTCATATGTTAATATTCTTATGTTTATTAGCATCTAATAAATTTATAATAAATCCTAATAGTGATTGATCACCAATAGTTAATGTTAATCAATTAATTATACCTAATCGTATGTTAATATTTATATTAATAATATGTTTTTTATCATTAATAGGGATACCTCCGTTACCAGGATTTTATGGTAAATATTATATATTAGTATCATTATTACATAATAATTATACATTAGAATCATTATCAATTATAATATTTAGTGTTATAGCTACATATTATTATGCATATATAATTAAACAATTAGCAAGTAATTATACACGTAATATGATAAATGAACCAATAAATAATACATTATCAATAATAATAAGTATATTATTTGTAATATTTTTAGGATATTATATATATATATTTGATATGTTAAATGTGATAAATATAATATTAAGTTAATGTTTATAATATATTTAATATTATGTCCAATAGTAGCATTAGCATTAGTAGGATTAAATTGACTATTATCAACTAGTAATAGTTATACAGAAAAGACTGGTCCATTCGAATGTGGATTCACTTCTTATCAACAATCTAGATCTGCCTTTAGTGTTGCATTTATATTAGTAGCTATATTATTTTTACCATTTGATTTAGAAATATCATCTATATTACCATATGTTATATCTCCTTATACTAATGGAGGATATGGTATAGTTATATTAGTAAATTTCTTAATCTTATTAGTAATAGCTTTTATAGTAGAAATAAGATTAAATGCATTACATTTAACACGTACATATACAAAGGTACCAGATACAATACATGCAACAGAAAATAATATATCACCAAATTTATATATATAAATTAATATATTCATATATTCATATAAAGGTAGGAATTAATATTAAATATATAAATCTTAATCTTATAGTTCAAGGGTAGAATACTATACTTCTAATATGGATATTCAGGTTCGAGTCCTGATAAGATTTAGAATAGTAAACTTCTAAAATGGATATTGAGGTATTAGATATGATAAGATATAGCCATACAGCCCGCAGCCTACGGCTGCGGGTTTGAAGATAACTATTCAGTTATAGTTGAGTAATTAGATTAATGGTAAATCACGGATCTTACACATCCTAGATAATGGTTCAATTCCATTATTACTCATATACATTCTAGATACCCGCAGCCTACGGCTGCGGGCAACTTATACATTTATTAATATTTATTTATTAATAACCATAGTTTGTTAATCGTAAACTCAATGTATCAATTACAATAGTATGTTAATCATAAACTCAATACCTCAATTACGATCCCCGCAGCCGTAGGCTGCGGGGGCTGCATGGTATACTCAGATACTTCAAATCCTTCAATAACGATAGTATGTTAATGGTAAACTCTGGCACTTCCAATGCCTCAATGCGTGTTCGAATCACGTCTATCGTATCTATAATATATATAAATATATATAATTTAGATAAAGATATAAATATAATATTGGGAGCCCGCAGCCTACGGCTGCGGGTTTGTAAAAGAGATCAGCCCGCAGTCTACGACAAAGGTTATTAAATTTAGAAGTAACCTACCTCCCGCAACCTATGATGTAGGTTGCGAGTTGTAGGGAAGAATATAGATTTAAATTTACCTAAATAGATATAAGATACTAGATATAACATACCGCAGCCTACGGCTGCGGGGCAGTATGAGTATATTAATAATCGAGTATAAATTTGGTATATCACACCATAACCGAAGGATGGGGTTCCATGAATATAATCATATGTGGAGCCCGCAGCCTACGGCTGCGGGGCATTTATGAATTTATTATAAATAGGAAGTTATATATATGTGTGTTGTATGAATATAATCATATGGGGAACATATTATCATATCATAATATAGGAAGCCCGCAGCCTACTAGGTAGGCTGCGGGTAAATATTAAATATGGGACCCCGCAGCCGTAGGCTGCGGGGATATACTAATTATAGTAGGGGATGTCGTCTAATGGCAAGACAATATCTTTTTACGTTATCTATATAGGTTCGAATCCTATCGTCCCTAATAATCATATACATATAGTATATTTAATTTTATTTATAATAAATATGACAAATAATGTACGTGGATATTTACAATTACATCCTTTCCATTTAGTTGGTCCATCACCTTGACCTATATTTACTTCATTTAGTTTAATGGATTTAGCATTATCCTTAGGTCTTACAGCCCATGGATATATCTCTAATAATATTTATATAGGTTTAAGTATTATAGCTGTATTATACAGTATGACATTATGATTTAAAGATATTATTGCTGAAAGTACTTACTTAGGTGATCATACATTAGCTGTTAAACGTGGTATTAACCAAGGATTCCTATTATTTGTAGTTAGTGAAATATTAATATTTATTTCTTTATTTTGAGCTTATTTACATTCTGCTGTAAATCCTACTATGGATCTTGGTATGTCTTGACCCCCTGTAGGTATCGATGTTATATCTCCTGCTGAATTACCTTTATTAAATACTATTATATTATTAGCATCTGGTGTAACAGTAACTTATGCTCATCATGCTTTAATTAATGGTCATAGATCTAATACTTTATATGGTTTTATATATACTACTATATTAATAGCATTATTTGTATTATTTCAATTTATGGAATATCGTTATGCAGGATTCACTATATCAGATGGAGTATATGGTTCTACATTCTATAGTTTAACTGGTTTACATGGTTTACATATGATAATGTTAACTATAATGTTAATAATATGTTCATGACGTGTATATAATTATGATTTTACTAATACTAGTCATGTAGGAGCTGAAACTACAATTTTATATTTACATGTATTAGATGTAATATGATTATTTATATATATAATAGTATATTGATGAGGATCATAATAGAAAAATATTCAAAATATATAAATCTCTGGGGACCCGCAGCCTACGGCTGCGGGGAAAATATAATAAAATAGCGATTATGATGAAATTGGGAGACATATAACACTTAAGTTGTTAGAGCAATAGCTGTGTAGGTTCGAGTCCTACTAATCGTATATATATATATAAATATAAATATAAATAATAGGGATAGATCTAATGTTGGTTATTAGAGTTATATTGTAGCTATAACGCGTAAAGCTACGACTGTTCGATTCAGTCCTATCTCAGGAAATAATACCCTACAGCCCGCAGCCGTAGGCTGCGGGTATATATGGAATATTTATATTATAGGTAGCTATTATTTAATGGTAAAATACTTGTATGTGGAACAAATTATCTGAGTTCGATTCTCAGTAGTTACCCTTATATATATAGATATGAATATGAATATATGGGGACCCGCAGCCTACGGCTGCGGGGAATTTATAATAACTAAATAGTAGAAGTAAGTTTATTGGCTCAATATATATATATATAAATACTAATATCTTAACTAGATAATATATAATAGATAATAGAAGTAAGTTTTATTGGCTCAGTATGGTAGAGCGGTCGTTTTGTAATCGACAGATCATAGGTTCGAGTCCTATATAAAACATATATAATTATATAATAATATAAAAGATCATATGATCTAAAGGTTATGATAGAATTTCTTCGTAGTTCTTATATGGGTTCGAATCCCATTATGATTAGAATATAAATAAATTTCATTATAATTAGAATATAAATAGTATGAATGAAAATATAGACAAATGAATTATCATCTACAGCCCCCGCAGCCGTAGGCTGCGGGTTGTATAGTTATATCCCTCTTCTCGATAGCCCGCAGCCTACGGCTGCGGGGTAGAAGAGTTATACCCCTCTGAATAGTTGACTAATCGGCAAGTCCCTTAGATTTGGTCTAAGTTATACACGTTCGAGTCGTGTCTATTCAATATATATTTATTTATATAAAATATTTATATAAAATATTTATATCAATTTATATCTTTATATCGGGAGCCCCGCAGCCGTAGGCTGCGGGGCATATTTATATCTATTTATATCTATTTATATCTATTTATATGTATTACTAGCTTAATGGTAAAGCCCCTCAATGTCACTGAGGAAGTTGTCAGTTCGAATCTGATGTAATACGTTAATATATAAATATATATATATATCTATATATATTGATATATCACTATGATTAGTGGACTAGACAATCGATTGCAGCTCGGTTACATAGGGTTCGATTCCCTACATAGTGTTACTATTGCTAGGTCAATTAATATATAATATAATATAATATATATAAATAGGTAAATAATAAAATAATATAGCTAATAAATAGTAACCGATGGAATTCGGCGGTGAACATACTTTAACTTGTCGCCCGCAGCCTACGGCTGCGGGCTGGAAGGTATTTTATATTCTCCTTTGGGGACCCCGCAGCCGTAGGCTGCGGGGATATATTCAATATTCTCCCTTAATCAATATTTTCCCTTAATCTCATTCTCATCTTTATACCTTATAGACCCGCAGCCTACAAGGTAGGCTGCGGGCTGAATCAAATTCTCATATTTATATCCTTAATCAAATTCTGATATTTATATCCTTAATTAGATTCTGAGGTTTATACTTTTAATCCTATTGTGAGGTTTATACCTTATCGACCCGCAGCCTACAAGGTAGGCTGCGGGCTGAATCATATTGTGAGGTTTATACCTTAAATCAGATTGTGACGTAACTGGTATCGTGCCTACATTGGGTGTAGGATGTTGGGGGTTCGAGTCCTCCCAATCTGATCTTTATATATATTTATATTTATATATCATATTTTTCTCCTTATTATATGCCTCAACTAATACCTTTCTATTTTATGAATTTATTAACAGGTGGTATATTAGGTATTAGTATATTATTATATTATGTAGCTACTATATTATTACCTAATATATTAAGATTATTAATAGCACGTAATATAATAGTAAAATTATAAATATAATTAGATCTATATACAAATACTAAATAATAGATATATTATAAATATAATTATATCTAAATATGAGTACTAAATAATAGATTAATTATAATTATACCTACGGCCCAGTAGATATAAGAGTTAAATTATAATTAACCTACAGCCAGTAGATATAATATATTATAGTTATATTATATACTCCTATAGCCAGTACATATTACATATAATAGTTAAATAAGAGAACCCGCAGCCTACGGCTGCGGGCAAACGAATTTATCATACTAACATATAATATATAAATTCTAATTTATTCTATTACCCAGTACGATGGCTCTATGGTCTATTATATTACCTTCTCTCTTTTCCATGCCGATTACTTATTCGGCTACTCTTTATTACTTATGTTCTATTCTCCTTTAGATCAATTTGAAATTAAACCTTTACTTATTATTAATAATAATTTAACTTTTGCTATTTCTAATTATACTTTATATATTTTAATTGTTATTTTTTTAATTATATTTTACTCTAGTATTATAAGAAATAATTATTTAGGTTCATCTAGATGAGGTGTTGCTATTATAGCTATTTATGATACTATATTAAATTTAGTTATTGGACAAGTAGGACGTCAAGGAGGTAAATTCTTCCCATTAATATTTACTATATTTAATTTTATACTTATAGCTAATTTAATATCTATGATTCCTTATTCATTTGCTATATCTGCTCAATTAGTAGCTATAGTATCTTTCTCATTAGCCTTATGAATAGGTAATGTTATATTAGGTTTATATTTACATGGTTGAGGATTCTTTGCATTATTTGTTCCTAGTGGTACTCCTTTAGCTTTAGTACCTGTATTAGTATTAATTGAATTCTTATCATATACTTCTCGTGCTATATCTTTAGGTTTACGTTTAGGTGCTAATATCCTATCTGGTCATTTACTTATGCTTATATTAGGATCATTAATTATTAGTTTAATGTCATCTTCTATCTTAGGATTTATTAGTGGTATAATACCTATATTAGCAGTTGTTGCAATTACTATACTTGAATTTGGTATAGCTATAATTCAAGCATATGTATTTAGTATATTATTATCAGGATATATAAAAGATAGTGTAGAATTACATTAAAGAATATAAAAATATGATGAAATCTAAAAGAAAGAGTAAATATATACGGAACCCGCAGCCTACGGCTGCGGGGAAAGAGTATATAGTTATGATTATATATAAAAGATAGTATAGATTTATATAAAAGAAATATTCAAAATCAAGTGGAATACCTCCTACAGCCCCGCAGCCTACCTAGTAGGCTGCGGTCTATAGTTATATAAATAATGTATAAACTTATAAATCAAATATCATATCTCATAGATCATATATGGGGACCCCGCAGCCGTAGGCTGCGGGGATGGGGAAATTAATTTAACTACTATTTATATATTTCCTACTATATATATATATATATATTTCCTACTATATAAATATTTCCTACTTCTCCTGTAGCCATAGGCCTTTAGATTATATATCTTGGGGAAATTAATTTAACTAAAATATTATATATATTGAGGACCCCGCAGCCGTAGGCTGCGGGTTGGAGGTATATATTTGTGAACTTTTCATGGGGATGGGGACTTTATAATCTATCCCCGCAGCCGTAGGCTGCGGGTTCTACATCTATTATGATATATAGATATATATATAGATATTTATATATATATTTATTTATAAATTATTATAATTTGCCCATAATAATAACTCCCCCCGCAGCCAAGGGCTGCGGGTTAGGTCATGAGTTTAGATAAATGATCTTTAGATGAATGATCTTTAGATGAATGATCTCCCGCAGCCAGTAGGCTAGCCATTTGGCTAGCCCTTGGCTGCGGGCTGTAGGGTTTACTCTCTTCTTATTTCTCTTTTTCTATTATCCCTAATTATTTTCTTTTCTACTTATTCTATGTGGTGCCCGCAGCCGTAGGCTGCGGGGCTATTTAATTATAATCTTTATATGGGTAATATATCTTGGGAAATATTTATTTAACTACTATATATATATTCTATAAACCCCGCAGCCTACCTAGTAGGCTGCGGGTTATCTATATAAATCTATATATATGGAAGTCGATATAAATCTATATATATGGAAGTCGATATAAATCTATATATATGGAAGCCCCGCAGCCTACGGCTGCGGGGATCATATTCTATCTGGTGCCCGCAGCCGTAGGCTGCGGGGAAACTACTATTTAAATATTTAACTATTATATATTTAACTATTATATATATTTATTCCTACTACTCCTGCAGCCATAGGCTTTTATATTATTTAACTACTATATTCTATAGATATAACTACTATATTATATAGATATAACTATTATATTATATAGATATAACTACTATATTATATATATTGGGGACCGCAGCCTACGGCTGCGGGGAAACTACTATATTATATCTCCTACCTCTCATCCAGCCATAGACCTTTATATTAAATAGATATAACTACTATATTATATATCATACCATCCCCCGCAGCCAAAGGCTGCGGGTCAAGTTAGTATATCATATCAAGGTTCTTATTAATTATATATTTAAATTTATATGGGGAATATAACAAGTTAATTATTTCATATGGACCGCAGCCTACTAGGTAGGCTGCGGGTAATTTACTTGTATATTTTCTATATTTATATATATATATACTTATAAACTTATTATTATAATATTGATACTATATTCTCCTTCCAGCCCCGCAGCCGTAGGCTGCGGGCTTTAATATTATTTCAGTATTAGGAATAACTTCTTATCCATAATATTATATTTTATTAAATATTATAATTTATATAACTATTTATTATATTTTATACATGGGGATTAATAATTTATACTAAATAATATATTATATATTCTACATTATAGATGGGGATACATATATAATTAATAATTTATACTAAATAATTTATACTAAATAATATATTATACATGGGAACCCGCAGCCTACGGCTGCGGGGCTAAATACAAAGTTAGATTTAACTATATACCCACGCAGCCTACTAGGTAGGCTGCGGGTTGTACTATTATATTTACTTCCTAGTTTACTCATATTCAATATTCTTAATTCTTATTTATATAAATATAATATATATCTATATCTAGTGGGATTTATATCTATATATATTAATATAATATAATATAATATAATATAATCTACCCGCAGCCTACGGCTGCGGGCTCTACATCTTATTTAAGATTATAGAATATAATATCTTCTACCCGCAGCCTACGGCTGCGGGGTACCCATGTAATATAAATTTATAAAAATTATAAATAATATCTAAAAATGAATAAAGATAAGAGGGATAAAGGATACAACCCGCAGCCAAGGGCTAGCAAGCTAGCCTACTGGCTGCGGGGGGAGTAATAGTTTAGGGCATCCAGATAATTATATACCAGGGAATCCGATGGTAACACCTCCATCAATAGTACCAGAATGATATTTATTACCTTTCTATGCAATATTACGTAGTATACCAGATAAATTAGGTGGAGTATTAGCTATGTTTGGTGCAATATTAGCATTATTAACATTACCATATACAGATAGATCAATAATAAGAGGTAATAGTTTTAAAATAATATCTAAAGTAATGTTTTGATTATTTGTATTTAATTTTATATTATTAGGGAATTTAGGACAATTACATGTAGAAGTACCATATATACAATTAGGACAATATGCAACAATATTATATTTCTTATATTATATAGCAATAGTACCAATAATATCAATATTAGAAAATATATTATATTATATAGGAACAAATAGAAAATATTCAATATGAGATAAAAAGATATAAATCTAAATATATATAAATGAATAAAACTATATAAATATATAATATCGATAAATAAATATGAGATAAAACCCCGCAGCCGTAGGCTGCGGGGCTCCCGATATATATAAATATAAATATATAAAACTATATGCCCCTACTTTAGTAGGGGTCCCCAAGATATAATATCGATAAATAAATAGGATATAAAACCCCGCAGCCTACAAGGTAGGCTGCGGGGCTACAGATATAAATCTATATAAATGTATAAATAAATTCCCCAATATATAATATCGATAAATATATATATAGAATACCCCGCAGCCTACGGCTGCGGGGCTACAGATATAAATATATATAAATGTATAAATATATAATATCGATAAATAAATATGATATAAAACCCCGCAGCCTACGGCTGCGTGGCTCTCGATATAAATCTAAATAAAAGTATAAAAGTATATAAAAATATAAATATCTAATACCCCGCAGCCGTAGGCTGCGGGGCTACGGAGATAAATCTATATAAATATAGAATATGGATATATAAATATAAATAATACCCGCAGCCTACTAGGTAGGCTGCGGGGGGCTACAGATAGAAATCTATATAAATGTATAAATGTATATAAATATATAAATCTATATAAATGTATATAAATATATAAATGTATATAAATATATAAAGACATAATACCCCGCAGCCGTAGGCTGCGGGGCTACCGAGATATATAAATCTAAATATATATAAATGTATAAAACGATATAAATATATTCCCCAAGATATAATATCGATAAATAAATATACATAATACCCCGCAGCCTACTAGGTAGGCTGCGGGGCTACCGATATATATAGATATAAATCTAAATACCCCGCAGCCGTAGGCTGCGGGGGTCCCCATGTATAAAAGTATATAAATATATAAATATCTAATAACCCGCAGCCGTAGGCTGCGGGGGGCTACCGAGATAAAACTATATAAATATATAATATGGATAAATAAATATATATAATACCCCGCAGCCGTAGGCTGCGGGGGGCAGTATGGAAACTTATATCTAAGTATAATCTAAGTGGAATACATATATATAAGTATAATATAAGTGGAATACATATATATAAGTATAATATAAGTGGAAAACTTATATATAAGTATAATATAAGTGGAAACTTATATCTAAGTATAATATAAGTATGGGATAGGGACCCCGCAGCCTACTAGGTAGGCTGCGGGGCTACCGAGAGATATAAAGATATATAAATATATATAAATGTATAAATGTATAAATGTATATAAGAAATAAATATAGAATATGGATAAATAAATATAAATAATACCCCGCAGCCTACGGCTGCGGGGCTCCTGAGATATCCCCATGTATATAAATAACTAAAGATATAATATGGATAAATAAATATATATAATACCCCGCAGCCTACGGCTGCGGGGCTACCGATATAAATCTATATAAATATATAATATCGATAAATAAATATACATAATACCCCGCAGCCTAGGGCTGCGGGGGGCTGTAGGTATACTAAAATATAAGTATAATCTAAGGGCTAATAAAAATAAAAGTATGGAATACATATATATAAGTATAATATAATCTATCCCCGCAGCCTACAAGGTAGGCTGCGGGGTCCTCAATAAATATGGGGAAATTAATTTAAATATGGAATAGATATATATAAGTATAATATAAGGGGGTAATAAATATAAAAGAATGGTAAAACTTATATATATTAATAATCTAAGTATGGGATGTGGACCCGCAGCCTACGGCTGCGGGGCTACCGAGATATATGTATATATATAAATAAATATATAATGGAGATAAATATATATATATAATAAAGATATATGTATATAAATAACTAAATATATAATATGGATAAATAAGTATATATAATACCCCGCAGCCGTAGGCTGCGGGGCTATCGAGATATATAAATATATATAAATATATATAAGATATGTAGAACCCGCAGCCGTAGGCTGCGGGCTGTATGGAAATATAAGTATGAATATATATAAATAAGGTAGTATGTGAATACACCGCAGTCGAAGAGTCGAAGAGTCGAAGACTGCGGGGCTATATGAATATTATGAGATAAATTTAATAAATATGGCTGATATTTAAATTATCCCGCAGCCTACTTTGTAGGCTGCTGGTCATATGGAAATTATGGGGACCCCGCAGCCGTAGGCTGCGGGGAATTAATCATCGATAATATAATATTTAACTTATTCTGAACCCTGCAGCCGCAGGGTGTATGGGATAATCAATTATAGGTAATAATATCTAGATGTAACCACCTCCCGCAGCCTACAAAGTAGGCTGCTGGTCGTATGGAAATTATGGGGACCCCGCAGCCGTAGGCTGCGGGGATATATTATATATGGGGACCCCGCAGCCGTAGGCTGCGGGGATATATTATATATTATATATTAATTGTTTACATATTAGTTGATTTATTTCTTACTACCCACATAAATATAAATATATATAGATCCCCGCAGCCGTAGGCTGCGGGGTCCCTCATATTCATATTAGTTGATAAATCTCTTACTACCCCGCAGCCGTAGGCTGCGGGGGGGCTATATGGTATACTTATATCTAAGTATATTCTAACCTATCCCCGCAGCCGTAGGCTGCGGGGTCCTCAATAAATATTAAAGTATGGTATACTTATATCGGTTGACCCGCAGCCGTAGGCTGCGGGGCTGCTTGGTTATACTTATATCTATTAATAGGGTATCTATTTATTAGATTTATTTATATTAATATATATATATGTAATATGTATAAATATAGGGGGCTTATATAAATATTATGATATTATGATTAATAAGAAGGATATAAACCTACCAACCCGCAGCCGTAGGCTGCGGGGGGCTGCTTGGTTATACTTATATATTATATATAAAAATAGATTTATTAGATTTATTAATATAAATATATATATATGTAATAAGTATAAATATTCATATATCACCGCAGCCTACCTAGTAGGCTGCGGGGCAGTAAAAGATTATGATATATAAGAAGGATATAATCTTCCAGTAAAAGATTATGATATATAAGAAGGATATAACCTTCCAACCCGCAGCCCTTGGCTGCGGGGGCTGTAAATAATATCTTACCCGTAGGATCTCCCATTTATATGGACAAATTTATATATTTTATATTATATATAAATAAATAATGAGGGGGCCCCGCAGCCGTAGGCTGCGGGGGCTGTATGGAATTCTTCCTTATTGAACTTATTTCTATTTTTTCCATTATTATTTTATTAAATATAAGTATATAAGTATATAAGTATATAAATATATAAATATATAAATATATAAATATATAAATATATAAATATATAAGTATATAATATTATATCGGGGGCCCCGCAGCCGTAGGCTGCGGGCTCCCCTATTATATATACCTACCATCCTAGTGTATATTCTTATCATATATATATTTAACTTATACTATAATATCACATTACCCGCAGCCTACGGCTGCGGGCTCCCCATATTTATATTTATTCCCTATATTTATTATTTTAACTAGTATATATTTATAATTTAAGAATTTAGTATTTTAATTAGTATATATTTATAATATCCCCGCAGCCGTAGGCTGCGGGTCCCCCATAGTATTTAAGTATATAGATTTACTCTACAACCCCCGCAGCCGTAGGCTGCGGGTTATTATATATTATATCTGTATCGAGATTATATATTTTTAAAATATATTTTATATATATCTATATGGAGATTATATATCTTGAGAACCCGCAGCCAAATTTCCCCGCAGCCGTAGGCTGCGGGTTTCCCATATTTTAAATATAGAGACCCCGCAGCCGTAGGCTGCGGGTAATTTTTTTAATTAGGCTGCGGGGTCCCTCTAGTATTTAAGTATAAATATATACACTATAACCCCCGCAGCCTACTAGGTAGGCTGCGGGCTGTATGGCTATATTCATCTATATATATTCTTTTATTATATTAAATATATTAATCTCGGGAGCCCCGCAGCCGTAGGCTGCGGGTCGTCAGAATTTATTATATATTTAAATCTATATATATCTCGAGGAAATATTATGATATAAATAATATCTACCCGCAGCCGTAGGCTGCGGGCTCTCCTAGGATATATACCTAACTATTATTATATAAATAATATATAGGATATATACCTAACTATTATGATCTAGATAATATATAGGATATATACCTAACTACCCGCAGCCGTAGGCTGCGGGGGCTATAGGATATACTTATATCTAAGTTTTATCTATTTATTATATTTATTTATATTGGGGAAAATTTATATTTATATTAATATGGGGGACCCCTACTAAGTAGGGGCATATATATATTTCTATATATAAATAATATGTATAAATATTTATATAGAAATATTATGAAATAAATGTAGGATATAAACCTACCAACCCGCAGCCGTAGGCTGCGGGGGCTATATGGTTATACTTATATATAATTATAATCTAGGGGGTCCCATATATATTTATAATATATATTAGATTTTTATAATATATAATTGATTATTATAATATATAAAATATAAAATATTTGTAGAATATATCCCCGCAGCCGTAGGCTGCGGGTCTTTATATATATATAAATTAATATTAATTATATTACCAACATATATAAATATAAATTAATTATACTACCAACCCGCAGCCTACGGCTGCGGGTATCTTAATAATATAAATAAGTATATAAATATAATCTTATGCCCCGCAGCCGTAGGCTGCGGGTATCTTAATACTAAATATATATATATAAATTTATTGATATTTATGAAGGATATTAATTCTAAATATAAATATATTGATATGGGGCCCGCAGCCGTAGGCTGCGGGTCTTTTATCTATTGGGTTATGGGAGCCCGCAGCCGTAGGCTGCGGGTGATCTTAATTATATATCTATATATATCGGGCCCCCTACTAAGTAGGGGTATTGATATAAATTCATATTCATATTTATATGGGAGCCCCGCAGCCGTAGGCTGCGGGGGGCTATTAATTATATATATAAATTCTGATGACCCGCAGCCGTAGGCTGCGGGGGCTGTATGGAGTATTCCTCTATATTCCTTATTCTTATTTTCTCTTATTTTTATTTTTATATACTTATTTATTTTTTTAATCTAGGGGTTCCCTATATAAATAAACATTCATTATTTATAATAAATAAACATACATTATCACGGTAGCCCCGCAGCCGTAGGCTGCGGGGTAATATATATATATATATACATATATACTTTCATTATATTAAAAATATAAACATCTTATTTATCCTTCCAACCCGCAGCCGTAGGCTGCGGGTTTCTATTTTAATACAACTCTCCCGCAGCCGTAGGCTGCGGGTACCTATTCTATTTAAAACTCAACTCAGACATATATTTCTACTATAGATTTATTATATATATATATATATCTTTATTCTATATATATTATTTATGAGGGATTTAAATTATATTATATTATATCTTAAATCTTCTATGTTATATTTATATATATATATCGATAAATATTCTATATTATGTTTTATATTTATATATATTGATTATAGCTAGTTGAATATATATATATATATATAAACATACTGTTATATTTATATTATATATATCCCTTTAGTATCTCGCTAGCCGCGGCTAGCCGCGGGTCGCGGGAGACGTTTTATTTATTATATTCTTATTCTTTCTAATTTCTTCTATTCTTATTATACTTATTTTATATAGGGGACCCCGCAGCCTACGGCTGCGGGGATGGGTGAACCCCGCAGCATACTTTATTAAAGTAGGCTGCGGGGATTTCATTCTTTTATTTATTTAATTTATTTATGGACCCCATATTTATATAAAATAACATACAAAGGGATGAAGAACAAATAGATCAAAAATAACATATAACCAGAATATAGGAATATATTGATCTATAATATTCTACAATTTAATATAGAATAATTTATATAATAATATTTAGAACCTATTTGTTATAATATTATTGGGTACCCGCAGCCGTAGGCTGATTCTATTTATATATCTTGAGAACCCGCAGCCGTAGGCTGCGGGTGTAGTTTTATCATGGGGTATTTATAATATATATGGAGGAAATAATATATATTTTAATTCAACCCGCAGCCGTAGGCTGCGGGGGTATTTGTTATATCTAATTTTATATTTAGTAGTCTGCGGGCTGTACCATTGGGGCCCCGCAGCCGTAGGCTGCGGGTATCTATTTTAAATTTAAATTCAACTTTATTCTAATTTCCCCATATATTATAATTCAATTTTATTCAAATTTAAACTTAACTAAGATATATATTTCTATTATAAATTTATTATATTTTTATATTATATATTTAATATAAATTATATAATTGGACCCCACAGCCGTAGGCTGCGGGGGGAAAAACTAATATATCATATTATATCTAGGGAGCCCTGTAGCCTACCTAGTAGGCTGCGGGCTTATTTAGAATATATTGGGTCCCCCGCAGCCGTAGGCTGCGGGTAATTTGTTATTTGTGGATACCCCGCAGCCCTAGGCTGCGGGGAAAGCAATATATATATATTAATATATATTAATTCTTTTATTAATAAATATATCTAAATATAAATTAATTATCTTACCAACCTATAAATTAATTATCTTACCAACCCGCAGCCGTAGGCTAGCCGTAGGCTAGCCGTAGGCTGCGGGTCTTTTATATATAGGGATATAATATTCCCCGCAGCCGTAGGCTGCGGGTATCTTAATGATATTTATAAGTTTATATATGGGGTAATCTTTATAATATATATAAGTATATAAATATATATATAATCTTAATAATCTAAATAAGTATATATATATATAATATAAATAATATAAATAAGTATATAAGAGGTCCCCGCAGCCTACGAGGTAGGCTGCGGGTCTTTTATCAATTAATAAAATCTTATGCCCCGCAGCCGTAGGCTGCGGGTATATTTATAATAATGCCCCGCAGCCGTAGGCTGCGGGTTATATTTCTATTTATAATTATATTCATAATAATATTATATCCGATAATATCTATATATTTATCTATATATTTAATCTATATTATATAATTGGACCACACAGCCGTAGGCTGCGGGTAAAAACTAATATAACATATTATATTTCTATAAATAGAATGTATAGGGACCCCGCAGCCGTAGGCTGCGGGTAAATTGTTATTTATTGGTACCCCGCAGCCCTAGGCTAGCCATTGGCTAGCCGTAGGCTGCGGGGAAATTTTAAATTCTACTTATTTCTAATTTTATAGAATATAATTATATTAATTTAAATATATACTTAACTAAGATATATATTTCTATTATAAAATTTTATTATCTATTTATATTTTATATAAATAAATTATTTATTAGAAATATATTTAATATAGATAGAAATATATTTAATATAGATTATACAATCGGTACCCCGCAGCCGTAGGCTGCGGGGAATTTTCTATTATTTTATATCTTTAATCTTCTATGTTATATTTATATATATATATACCCGCAGTCTACTTAGTAGGCTGTGGACCCTCAATATATATTATATTTTATATTTTCTATTTATATATATGATTATATCTAGTTCTATATATATATATATATATAAACATACCTGTTATATTTATATTATATATATCCTCCTTTAGTCTCTCGCTAGCCGCGGCTAGCCGCGGGTCGCGGGAGACGTTCTATATTATTATTTTCTTATTATACTTATTTACTTTATTATTTTATTTCCTATTTATTATAGGGACCCCGCAGCCGTAGGCTAGCCTAAGGCTAGCCGTAGGCTGCGGGTTATTATTATTTATTGCTCACTACCTCCTCTATTCTTTATTTTCTTTTCTTTATCTTTTACCACGCAGCCGTAGGCTGCTGTTATTTTCTTTATTTTTTATTTATATCTTTTTTAATTATATATCTTTATTTATATCTTCGTAAAACGCAGCCCTAGGCTAGCCATTGGCTAGCCGTAGGCTGCGGGTATAATATAATATATACTATATTAGTAGGTCTATTATTCTAGAAATTTTCTACGAATTAATATCTTCTATTATAAGAAATTATTTAATTAATATGATCTACAAAGGGATTAAGAACAAATTTATTAAAAATAACCTATTACCGGATATAGGTTATATAGATCTATAATGTTCTCAAAAGGGATTAAGAAAATATTTATTAAATATAATCTATTACCGGATATAGGTTTATATAGATCTATAATGTTATATATCTTAATATAGAATAATTTATATAATTATACTCTAGAACCTATTTATTATTATATTATTAATTTATTTATATATCTTATACCTTATTTATTCTTTTAATATTTTTAATTGTTATACCCTGTATCCCTTTGGCCTGGAGTAGAAAATTTCTAGAATAATAGACCTACTAATATAGTATATATTATATTATACCCGCAGCCTACGGCTAGCCAATGGCTAGCCTAGGGCTGCGTTTTACGAAGATATAAATAAAGATATATAATTAAAAAAGATATAAATAAAAAATAAAGAAAATAACAGCAGCCTACGGCTGCGTGGTAAAAGATAAAGAAAAGAAAATAAAGAATAGAGGAGGTAGTGAGCAATAAATAATAATAACCCGCAGCCTACGGCTAGCCTTAGGCTAGCCTACGGCTGCGGGGTCCCTATAATAAATAGGAAATAAAATAATAAAGTAAATAAGTATAATAAGAAAATAATAATATAGAACGTCTCCCGCGACCCGCGGCTAGCCGCGGCTAGCGAGAGACTAAAGGAGGATATATATAATATAAATATAACAGGTATGTTTATATATATATATATATATAGAACTAGATATAATCATATATATAAATAGAAAATATAAAATATAATATATATTGAGGGTCCACAGCCTACTAAGTAGACTGCGGGTATATATATATATAAATATAACATAGAAGATTAAAGATATAAAATAATAGAAAATTCCCCGCAGCCTACGGCTGCGGGGTACCGATTGTATAATCTATATTAAATATATTTCTATCTATATTAAATATATTTCTAATAAATAATTTATTTATATAAAATATAAATAGATAATAAAATTTTATAATAGAAATATATATCTTAGTTAAGTATATATTTAAATTAATATAATTATATTCTATAAAATTAGAAATAAGTAGAATTTAAAATTTCCCCGCAGCCTACGGCTAGCCAATGGCTAGCCTAGGGCTGCGGGGTACCAATAAATAACAATTTACCCGCAGCCTACGGCTGCGGGGTCCCTATACATTCTATTTATAGAAATATAATATGTTATATTAGTTTTTACCCGCAGCCTACGGCTGTGTGGTCCAATTATATAATATAGATTAAATATATAGATAAATATATAGATATTATCGGATATAATATTATTATGAATATAATTATAAATAGAAATATAACCCGCAGCCTACGGCTGCGGGGCATTATTATAAATATACCCGCAGCCTACGGCTGCGGGGCATAAGATTTTATTAATTGATAAAAGACCCGCAGCCTACCTCGTAGGCTGCGGGGACCTCTTATATACTTATTTATATTATTTATATTATATATATATATACTTATTTAGATTATTAAGATTATATATATATTTATATACTTATATATATTATAAAGATTACCCCATATATAAACTTATAAATATCATTAAGATACCCGCAGCCTACGGCTGCGGGGAATATTATATCCCTATATATAAAAGACCCGCAGCCTACGGCTAGCCTACGGCTAGCCTACGGCTGCGGGTTGGTAAGATAATTAATTTATAGGTTGGTAAGATAATTAATTTATATTTAGATATATTTATTAATAAAAGAATTAATATATATTAATATATATATATTGCTTTCCCCGCAGCCTAGGGCTGCGGGGTATCCACAAATAACAAATTACCCGCAGCCTACGGCTGCGGGGGACCCAATATATTCTAAATAAGCCCGCAGCCTACTAGGTAGGCTACAGGGCTCCCTAGATATAATATGATATATTAGTTTTTCCCCCCGCAGCCTACGGCTGTGGGGTCCAATTATATAATTTATATTAAATATATAATATAAAAATATAATAAATTTATAATAGAAATATATATCTTAGTTAAGTTTAAATTTGAATAAAATTGAATTATAATATATGGGGAAATTAGAATAAAGTTGAATTTAAATTTAAAATAGATACCCGCAGCCTACGGCTGCGGGGCCCCAATGGTACAGCCCGCAGACTACTAAATATAAAATTAGATATAACAAATACCCCCGCAGCCTACGGCTGCGGGTTGAATTAAAATATATATTATTTCCTCCATATATATTATAAATACCCCATGATAAAACTACACCCGCAGCCTACGGCTGCGGGTTCTCAAGATATATAAATAGAATCAGCCTACGGCTGCGGGTACCCAATAATATTATAACAAATAGGTTCTAAATATTATTATATAAATTATTCTATATTAAATTGTAGAATATTATAGATCAATATATTCCTATATTCTGGTTATATGTTATTTTTGATCTATTTGTTCTTCATCCCTTTGTATGTTATTTTATATAAATATGGGGTCCATAAATAAATTAAATAAATAAAAGAATGAAATCCCCGCAGCCTACTTTAATAAAGTATGCTGCGGGGTTCACCCATCCCCGCAGCCGTAGGCTGCGGGGTCCCCTATATAAAATAAGTATAATAAGAATAGAAGAAATTAGAAAGAATAAGAATATAATAAATAAAACGTCTCCCGCGACCCGCGGCTAGCCGCGGCTAGCGAGATACTAAAGGGATATATATAATATAAATATAACAGTATGTTTATATATATATATATATATTCAACTAGCTATAATCAATATATATAAATATAAAACATAATATAGAATATTTATCGATATATATATATAAATATAACATAGAAGATTTAAGATATAATATAATATAATTTAAATCCCTCATAAATAATATATATAGAATAAAGATATATATATATATATAATAAATCTATAGTAGAAATATATGTCTGAGTTGAGTTTTAAATAGAATAGGTACCCGCAGCCTACGGCTGCGGGAGAGTTGTATTAAAATAGAAACCCGCAGCCTACGGCTGCGGGTTGGAAGGATAAATAAGATGTTTATATTTTTAATATAATGAAAGTATATATGTATATATATATATATATTACCCCGCAGCCTACGGCTGCGGGGCTACCGTGATAATGTATGTTTATTTATTATAAATAATGAATGTTTATTTATATAGGGAACCCCTAGATTAAAAAAATAAATAAGTATATAAAAATAAAAATAAGAGAAAATAAGAATAAGGAATATAGAGGAATACTCCATACAGCCCCCGCAGCCTACGGCTGCGGGTCATCAGAATTTATATATATAATTAATAGCCCCCCGCAGCCTACGGCTGCGGGGCTCCCATATAAATATGAATATGAATTTATATCAATACCCCTACTTAGTAGGGGGCCCGATATATATAGATATATAATTAAGATCACCCGCAGCCTACGGCTGCGGGCTCCCATAACCCAATAGATAAAAGACCCGCAGCCTACGGCTGCGGGCCCCATATCAATATATTTATATTTAGAATTAATATCCTTCATAAATATCAATAAATTTATATATATATATTTAGTATTAAGATACCCGCAGCCTACGGCTGCGGGGCATAAGATTATATTTATATACTTATTTATATTATTAAGATACCCGCAGCCGTAGGCTGCGGGTTGGTAGTATAATTAATTTATATTTATATATGTTGGTAATATAATTAATATTAATTTATATATATATAAAGACCCGCAGCCTACGGCTGCGGGGATATATTCTACAAATATTTTATATTTTATATATTATAATAATCAATTATATATTATAAAAATCTAATATATATTATAAATATATATGGGACCCCCTAGATTATAATTATATATAAGTATAACCATATAGCCCCCGCAGCCTACGGCTGCGGGTTGGTAGGTTTATATCCTACATTTATTTCATAATATTTCTATATAAATATTTATACATATTATTTATATATAGAAATATATATATGCCCCTACTTAGTAGGGGTCCCCCATATTAATATAAATATAAATTTTCCCCAATATAAATAAATATAATAAATAGATAAAACTTAGATATAAGTATATCCTATAGCCCCCGCAGCCTACGGCTGCGGGTAGTTAGGTATATATCCTATATATTATCTAGATCATAATAGTTAGGTATATATCCTATATATTATTTATATAATAATAGTTAGGTATATATCCTAGGAGAGCCCGCAGCCTACGGCTGCGGGTAGATATTATTTATATCATAATATTTCCTCGAGATATATATAGATTTAAATATATAATAAATTCTGACGACCCGCAGCCTACGGCTGCGGGGCTCCCGAGATTAATATATTTAATATAATAAAAGAATATATATAGATGAATATAGCCATACAGCCCGCAGCCTACCTAGTAGGCTGCGGGGGTTATAGTGTATATATTTATACTTAAATACTAGAGGGACCCCGCAGCCTAATTAAAAAAATTACCCGCAGCCTACGGCTGCGGGGTCTCTATATTTAAAATATGGGAAACCCGCAGCCTACGGCTGCGGGGAAATTTGGCTGCGGGTTCTCAAGATATATAATCTCCATATAGATATATATAAAATATATTTTAAAAATATATAATCTCGATACAGATATAATATATAATAACCCGCAGCCTACGGCTGCGGGGGTTGTAGAGTAAATCTATATACTTAAATACTATGGGGGACCCGCAGCCTACGGCTGCGGGGATATTATAAATATATACTAATTAAAATACTAAATTCTTAAATTATAAATATATACTAGTTAAAATAATAAATATAGGGAATAAATATAAATATGGGGAGCCCGCAGCCGTAGGCTGCGGGTAATGTGATATTATAGTATAAGTTAAATATATATATGATAAGAATATACACTAGGATGGTAGGTATATATAATAGGGGAGCCCGCAGCCTACGGCTGCGGGGCCCCCGATATAATATTATATACTTATATATTTATATATTTATATATTTATATATTTATATATTTATATATTTATATACTTATATACTTATATACTTATATTTAATAAAATAATAATGGAAAAAATAGAAATAAGTTCAATAAGGAAGAATTCCATACAGCCCCCGCAGCCTACGGCTGCGGGGCCCCCTCATTATTTATTTATATATAATATAAAATATATAAATTTGTCCATATAAATGGGAGATCCTACGGGTAAGATATTATTTACAGCCCCCGCAGCCAAGGGCTGCGGGTTGGAAGGTTATATCCTTCTTATATATCATAATCTTTTACTGGAAGATTATATCCTTCTTATATATCATAATCTTTTACTGCCCCGCAGCCTACTAGGTAGGCTGCGGTGATATATGAATATTTATACTTATTACATATATATATATTTATATTAATAAATCTAATAAATCTATTTTTATATATAATATATAAGTATAACCAAGCAGCCCCCCGCAGCCTACGGCTGCGGGTTGGTAGGTTTATATCCTTCTTATTAATCATAATATCATAATATTTATATAAGCCCCCTATATTTATACATATTACATATATATATATTAATATAAATAAATCTAATAAATAGATACCCTATTAATAGATATAAGTATAACCAAGCAGCCCCGCAGCCTACGGCTGCGGGTCAACCGATATAAGTATACCATACTTTAATATTTATTGAGGACCCCGCAGCCTACGGCTGCGGGGATAGGTTAGAATATACTTAGATATAAGTATACCATATAGCCCCCCCGCAGCCTACGGCTGCGGGGTAGTAAGAGATTTATCAACTAATATGAATATGAGGGACCCCGCAGCCTACGGCTGCGGGGATCTATATATATTTATATTTATGTGGGTAGTAAGAAATAAATCAACTAATATGTAAACAATTAATATATAATATATAATATATCCCCGCAGCCTACGGCTGCGGGGTCCCCATATATAATATATCCCCGCAGCCTACGGCTGCGGGGTCCCCATAATTTCCATACGACCAGCAGCCTACTTTGTAGGCTGCGGGAGGTGGTTACATCTAGATATTATTACCTATAATTGATTATCCCATACACCCTGCGGCTGCAGGGTTCAGAATAAGTTAAATATTATATTATCGATGATTAATTCCCCGCAGCCTACGGCTGCGGGGTCCCCATAATTTCCATATGACCAGCAGCCTACAAAGTAGGCTGCGGGATAATTTAAATATCAGCCATATTTATTAAATTTATCTCATAATATTCATATAGCCCCGCAGTCTTCGACTCTTCGACTCTTCGACTGCGGTGTATTCACATACTACCTTATTTATATATATTCATACTTATATTTCCATACAGCCCGCAGCCTACGGCTGCGGGTTCTACATATCTTATATATATTTATATATATTTATATATCTCGATAGCCCCGCAGCCTACGGCTGCGGGGTATTATATATACTTATTTATCCATATTATATATTTAGTTATTTATATACATATATCTTTATTATATATATATATTTATCTCCATTATATATTTATTTATATATATACATATATCTCGGTAGCCCCGCAGCCGTAGGCTGCGGGTCCACATCCCATACTTAGATTATTAATATATATAAGTTTTACCATTCTTTTATATTTATTACCCCCTTATATTATACTTATATATATCTATTCCATATTTAAATTAATTTCCCCATATTTATTGAGGACCCCGCAGCCTACCTTGTAGGCTGCGGGGATAGATTATATTATACTTATATATATGTATTCCATACTTTTATTTTTATTAGCCCTTAGATTATACTTATATTTTAGTATACCTACAGCCCCCCGCAGCCCTAGGCTGCGGGGTATTATGTATATTTATTTATCGATATTATATATTTATATAGATTTATATCGGTAGCCCCGCAGCCGTAGGCTGCGGGGTATTATATATATTTATTTATCCATATTATATCTTTAGTTATTTATATACATGGGGATATCTCAGGAGCCCCGCAGCCGTAGGCTGCGGGGTATTATTTATATTTATTTATCCATATTCTATATTTATTTCTTATATACATTTATACATTTATACATTTATATATATTTATATATCTTTATATCTCTCGGTAGCCCCGCAGCCTACCTAGTAGGCTGCGGGGTCCCTATCCCATACTTATATTATACTTAGATATAAGTTTCCACTTATATTATACTTATATATAAGTTTTCCACTTATATTATACTTATATATATGTATTCCACTTATATTATACTTATATATATGTATTCCACTTAGATTATACTTAGATATAAGTTTCCATACTGCCCCCCGCAGCCTACGGCTGCGGGGTATTATATATATTTATTTATCCATATTATATATTTATATAGTTTTATCTCGGTAGCCCCCCGCAGCCTACGGCTGCGGGTTATTAGATATTTATATATTTATATACTTTTATACATGGGGACCCCCGCAGCCTACGGCTGCGGGGTATTTAGATTTATATCTATATATATCGGTAGCCCCGCAGCCTACCTAGTAGGCTGCGGGGTATTATGTATATTTATTTATCGATATTATATCTTGGGGAATATATTTATATCGTTTTATACATTTATATATATTTAGATTTATATATCTCGGTAGCCCCGCAGCCTACGGCTGCGGGGTATTATGTCTTTATATATTTATATACATTTATATATTTATATACATTTATATAGATTTATATATTTATATACATTTATACATTTATATAGATTTCTATCTGTAGCCCCCCGCAGCCTACCTAGTAGGCTGCGGGTATTATTTATATTTATATATCCATATTCTATATTTATATAGATTTATCTCCGTAGCCCCGCAGCCTACGGCTGCGGGGTATTAGATATTTATATTTTTATATACTTTTATACTTTTATTTAGATTTATATCGAGAGCCACGCAGCCGTAGGCTGCGGGGTTTTATATCATATTTATTTATCGATATTATATATTTATACATTTATATATATTTATATCTGTAGCCCCGCAGCCGTAGGCTGCGGGGTATTCTATATATATATTTATCGATATTATATATTGGGGAATTTATTTATACATTTATATAGATTTATATCTGTAGCCCCGCAGCCTACCTTGTAGGCTGCGGGGTTTTATATCCTATTTATTTATCGATATTATATCTTGGGGACCCCTACTAAAGTAGGGGCATATAGTTTTATATATTTATATTTATATATATCGGGAGCCCCGCAGCCTACGGCTGCGGGGTTTTATCTCATATTTATTTATCGATATTATATATTTATATAGTTTTATTCATTTATATATATTTAGATTTATATCTTTTTATCTCATATTGAATATTTTCTATTTGTTCCTATATAATATAATATATTTTCTAATATTGATATTATTGGTACTATTGCTATATAATATAAGAAATATAATATTGTTGCATATTGTCCTAATTGTATATATGGTACTTCTACATGTAATTGTCCTAAATTCCCTAATAATATAAAATTAAATACAAATAATCAAAACATTACTTTAGATATTATTTTAAAACTATTACCTCTTATTATTGATCTATCTGTATATGGTAATGTTAATAATGCTAATATTGCACCAAACATAGCTAATACTCCACCTAATTTATCTGGTATACTACGTAATATTGCATAGAAAGGTAATAAATATCATTCTGGTACTATTGATGGAGGTGTTACCATCGGATTCCCTGGTATATAATTATCTGGATGCCCTAAACTATTAGGAGAATAAAATACTATTAAACTAAATCCTATAAAAAATAAAAATACAGTTATTAGATCCTTGTATACAAAATATGGGTGAAAGGGTATACGATCTATATTACCTGTTATTCCTAATGGATTTGATGATCCATTAACATGTAATGCCATTAAATGCATACATACTAAAGCAGCTAATACAAAAGGTAATAAGAAATGTAAAGCAAAGAAACGTTGAATAGTAGGATTACTTACACTAAAACCACCTCATATAAATGGTACTATATCATTACCTATGAAAGGTATAGCAGATAAAAGGTTAGTAATAACAGTAGCACCTCAATGAGACATTTGACCATATACACAACAATATCCTAAGAAAGCAATACCCATAGTTAATATAAATATAATAACACCTATAATTCATAACATAACACGAGGTTTACGATAAGAACCGTAATATAAAGCTTTACCAATATGTAAATACATACAAATAAAGAAGAAACTGGCACCGTTGGGTAGGGGTCAGCGTCATACAAGATGATAAATTCACTCTTCTTATCTGCCCTCAGAACCGTACGTGATACTTTCGCATCATACGGCTCGCACGGCAAAAGTTATCTAAAGATATAATGTAAGAGAACTTTCCTCCTCTCGATCTCGAGCAAGGAGGGGTAATATAATAATGTAACAGTTAACTAACTAATAATAATATATTATAAATAATAATTATTTATTAAAAGAAGCGATAGTTTTAAGTTCAAATACAGATAGATTACCTGCATGATATTCTTTATGATGAAACGCACAAAGAGGAACTTGTTTACGTAGATGGGCACCAACTCATTGTGCATAAGTCGATTTACCAGTACGCATTTTAACCCTAACGTCTTTAACTTGTCTAATATGATGCATTTCAAGTTCAGTAGAAGAACCACATAAAACACAACCCTTATCGAAGTCACTAGTAACTGTTAATTGTTTATGAAGAGTACCACTCATAATGTTTTCAGGATTAAGAGTTGTCGAGATATTATTGTTATACTTATGTTTAACCTTCATCTCTCGAGGTATCTTCAATTCTATATCAGTAGAAGGGTCAGTTAAGAGCTTACCAAACTTCCTGAAAGTAGTTGCAGCATAACGTAGCTTATATTTCAAAGTTAATGTTAAAGCACAAGACATTACAAGAAGTCAGATAACTCTTCTAATACTAGAATAATTTCCAGCAAAAGAATAATAACTAAGTAATCCTTGAATCTTATTATTATAGAAAGAAATAATAGTGAAATGGCTTAAATTAACTAAATCTCTTCTCGAAGTAGCTAAAATAGCTCCAAGTTTATTCTGACGAACAAATTTGTTCTTCTTAAAACGAGATATAATTTCTTTAAGATCAGCATTTACAATAAGTCTTCTATGGTTTCTTCGGGTAATACCAGTTGAGTATTTCGTATAAACAGGATGAGAAGCTCTAAAGCAACTAGCACCTAAGAATTTGAAACCCTCTCTGGTATTAACTATAGTTGTCTTATCAAGATTAAGTTCTAAACCATATAGAGCAATAAATTCTTTAACTCTATCTCTAATTATATAAGCTTCCTTATATGTACCGATAATAAGTATGACAAAATCATCCGCATATCTAGTATAAATCATTCTTCTAAAATCAGGATCGTAGAAATTAGTAGAATTCATATTTCTTAATTGTTTAAGAAGTTTTAATCTAACAACAGGATCATTGGACTTATATCTTCTTTGTACTACAGATTTATACGCAAGAGATTGCTTACGTCTATCACCTCTAGTAAAATCAGATATATATTGTTCCATAAATTTATCAAATTTATCAAGAACAATATTAGCAAGTAACGGACTTAGTATACTACCTTGGGGAGTACCTAAACCTGTATACTTAAGCTTACGCCCATTAAATACACTTATCACTTTAAGGGATTTGTGTATTAATTCTAAGGTACGATGACACTTAATCGTTTCTTTAAGGATGTTCATAATAATATTATGAGGAATACTATCAAAACATTTAGTAATATCACCATTGATAGCAATGTTGAAATTACCTCCTTGAAGATAGAGAGTATTTAATGCAGAATGCGTAGATCTATTAGGTCTGAATCCATGAGAAGATGAACTAAATCTAGGTTCATAAATTCTTTCTAAAATAATCTGTAATGCTTTCTGCACTATTTTATCCCTAGGAGATGCTATTTTAAGAGGACGCATCTTACCATTCGATTTAGGTATCTCAACCATCCTCATTGGTTTAAAATCTCATTTTCCTGATTTAAGTGATGATCCAGTTTTACTAAATCAAGACATCTTAATTCCATCAAATGTTTCATTATCAGTACCTTTAGTCATATTCCCTGACTTACTCTTGATTTCTTTATACGAATGTAATAAGAAATCAGGATTAGATATAATATTAATTAAACCATTATACTTACCATCGTTATCTTGACATATAGACAACTGATTTTGCAATCAAGTATTGAAATCAAAGACTTGATTATTGTTCAGTGTCACTTTTGCCCTATCTCCCTTCTGTGCATTCAAACGAGCTGAAGTACACATACTACGAAGACTCCGTCCTCGCATATTGCTAAAAGCAATAGAGGCGATTAGATCCCCTGGTACACGCTTATTTGTTTTTAATATTGCACTTAGATGCTTGCTCGCTTTGTTAATTCTATAGAATCCCCATCTACCTCCAGTTACCTCATATAAATCTGCACGCATATCTATATGTTTCTGGTAGATACTAGCCGATGTATTCTGCTTAAGACTAGTAGTGCATACTATAACTGGGTCACGAGTATCAAGTTTGTCATCCTCATCATATGCAATTCCCAATTTTCCTTTGTCTCGATGCGGCAGCACATCTCAAAGGAATTTCTTACTATCTGCTATACAACCCGGCTGATTATTAGCCAATCCGAATTGCGATAGAACTGGGTACACATAAAGTATATTGAATACTAAAGGTAACAATGTGTAAGGAGTATTATCCCGACAAATAAGGTGCTCTCAGGGCGCACCATGGACGTACCTGACAAGCCAACCAGCATTAACATCACGACATATATGTTCAATACTATCAAAGGCTAATGATATATTTGAACTGTAATGCATCGCAAGCAGGACTCCACTAACAATTTGAATTACTAAACATAAACCTAATAAACTACCTAAATTTCATCAATAATTAATAGAACTAGGTTGAGGACTATCAATTAAATAACTATTAGCTAAAGATAAATAGGTATTACTTTTACGTAATGGCATATAAAATAAATAATAAATAAATATATATTCATGCAGCCCGCAGCCCAGAGGGCTGCGGGTAGACAGATAATATTAATGGTTGTACCTTATAATTATTATGTTATACTTCTTGGGACCCCGCAGCCGTAGGCTAGCCATTGGCTAGCCGTAGGCTGCGGGGGAATCTTTAATATATTATATATTCATAATTTATATTATATATATATTTACTATTATTACTATAATAACTATTATTATGAGTATATAGAATATATAATAATTATAATTAGTATAATAATGAATAAATATAAAATATAATAATTATAAAGAGATAAATAATAAGTATTATTATGAGTAAAAATATATCTACTAACCCGCAGCCCTCTGGGCTGCGGGGGATGCTAGATACTATACCCGCAGCCGTAGGCTGCGGGGGAAATTTTAATATATTATATATTCAGAATTCTATATTCTATATAATTACTATTATTATTAGTAAATATAATATAATATAACTATTATTATTAGTAAATATAATATATAATTACTATAATTAATATAATAAGTATTATTAAGAGTAAAAGTATATCTACTAACCCGCAGCCCTCTGGGCTGCGGGGGGATGCTAGATACTCTTATTTACTATTTCTATATCTTAATTTGTAGTTATTTATACTTATTATTATTCTATTAAGAATATATATTTAAATATATAAACATATCCCCGCAGCCTACCTAGTAGGCTGCGGGGGTTCCCATGATATTGAATAAGTAGGTACTTTATAAATTATAATAAATTATATATTTGTAACCCGCAGCCGTAGGCTGCGGGGAAATTATATAAATAATTATTATTAAATATTAAACAGCGTATAATAATAAGAATGATATCATTAAACAGAATAAACCACAAGCTTCTGAAAGAGCGAAACCTAAGATAGCTTGAGGGAATAATGTACTACGAAGAGAAGGGTTACGAGAAGTACCGTTGATTAAGGCAACGAAAACTAAAGCGATACCGATGGCAGCACCACCTAAACCTAATGTTGCTATACTAGCACCGATATATTTAGCAGCTAAAGCTAATTGCATAAATAAAATTATAAGTATAATATACTAAATATTAAAGACAAAATATTAACCTAATGGGATTTGAACCCATATTAATCGATTATCAATCAATCTTTTTACCGATTAAAATATAGGTTAAATAAAAGGACCTACCTACCTATAAACTATATAAATTATATAAACTCTATAAATACAATAAACTCTATAAACTAAGAGAATAAACTATAATTCTAAAGAATAGAAGACCTCGCAGCCTACACCGTAGGCTGCGAGGGCTGTAGGAATATATTTATAATATAATATTGAATATATGTTAATATAAATATAAATATATATATCTAGGGGGACCCCGCAGCCTACGGCTGCGGGGAAATATATGAATTTATATGAATAAATCAGAAGAAATAATTATTCTTAATTCTAATTATACCGAGGACCCGCAGCCGTAGGCTGCGGGGCTGGAAGGATAATTCTATTATGAATATTATAATAGGGCTATAAGAAGTATATAGTATGAAGATTATAATTATAAGTATATAATATATATAAGTATATTCCCCCGCAGCCTACCTTGTAGGCTGCGGGCCATATGAAATAATTAACTTATTATATTTAAATTAGATATAAATATATATTTATATATGCCCTTACTTAATAGAGGTTCCTATATTTATATCTTTATATATATTATTTATAATAACATTGATATAATTTATAATAACATAGATATCATATACTATCCTGACCCGCAGCCGTAGGCTGCGGGGCTACCGAGATATTCATTTAATATATTATATATTTTTATATTATTATACATATATATATATATATATTCATATCCCCGCAGCCGTAGGCTGCGGGGTCCCCATGAATTTAGTTAAATTAATATTTATATTATTATAGAATATATAGATATATACATATCCCTATGAACATAGATAAATTAATATTTAGATTATTATAGAGATACCCCGCAGCCTAATAAAAAAATTTACCCGCAGCCTACGGCTGCGGGGTCTCTATATTTAAAATATGGGAAACCCGCAGCCTACGGCTGCGGGTAAATTTGGCTGCGGGCTTCCGAGATAAAGATAGATATAGATATATATTTATCCCCATGAATTTAGATAGAATAGAATCTACATAGAATAGCCCCGCAGCCGTAGGCTGCGGGTTTCTCATATTATAGAATATATAAAATATCCCCGCAGCCTACGGCTGCGGGGGCCCCATAGAATATAATAGCCCCGCAGCCGTAGGCTGCGGGTTCCACATATTATAGAATTTATAGAATTTTCCACATATTATAGAATGTATATAATATTATTCATGTAGCCCGCAGCCTACCTAGTAGGCTGCGGTATGTAGAGATATTATATATTTAATATATTATTATATCATATATATTTAAATATACTTTAAGATATTTATATATATTTTACCCGCAGCCTGCGGCTGCGGGCTCCCGAGATAAAGATAGATATAGATATATTTATCCCCATGAATCTACATAGAATAGAATATATAGAATATTATAGAATATAATAGCCCCGCAGCCTACGGCTGCGGGTTCCAAATATAATTATATATACTTAAATTAATTTCCCCGTATATAGTTAAATATACATAACCCGCAGCCTACGGCTGCGGGCTCGATAATGATATTTGATAATATAAGTTAAATATATATATATAATAAGAATATAGACTATAACCTATGTTTAATATAAATAATAAGAATATATACTACAACCTATGTTTAATATCTATAATAAGAATATATATTAGAACCTAAGTTAAATATATTTGATAACAATTTACACTACAACCCCGCAGCCGTAGGCTGCGGGCTGTATGACCATATCCTTATGAATATTTATTATTTCCCATTTAAATACATTCTATTACCCCCGCAGCCTACCTAGTAGGCTGCGGTCCCTATATTGTAGATTATAATATTTATATTTTAATTATAATATTATTATACTATCTATAAAATATATTAATGTTGGTATAAATATTGCTATTCCAAATAATAATGGTAAGAATATCATTCAACATAAATGTATTAATCTATCATATCTAACTCTAGGTAATGTTGCACGTACTCAGATATAAGTATATGCAAATATATTAGCTTTAATAGCTAGAATAATACCAGTACCACCACCAAAGAATAATATAGAAGTTAAAGTAGATAAGAATAAAATAGCAGAATATTCAGATAAGAAGAATAGAACAAATATAGAAGAAGAATATTCAGTCATATGACCAGAAACTAATTCAGATTCAGCTTCAACTGTATCAAATGGAGGTCTGGCTGTTTCAGCCACACAACCAATATATCACATTATAGATAAAGGTAATAAAGGAATACCAAATCATATATTATGTTGTAATTCAACATATTTAGATAAGTTCATAGTACCTGCTAATAAGATACATAATAAAATAATAGTAGTTAATATTAATTCATAACTAATTAATTGAGCTGTAGAACGGATACTACCAAGTAAAGAATATTTACTATTAGCGGATCAACCAGCAAGTAAAGTACCAAATACTCCAACACTACTAATAGCTAAAGTTAATATAAATCCATAATTACTGTCATAAATAGCTACACCAGGGGCGAAAGGTATAACAGATCAACATAATAATGATGAAATTAATGCTATCATTGGACTTATAAATAATATTAATTTATCTGCATGTGTAGGTACTATTATTTCTTTTAATAATAATTTGGCTGCATCTGCTATCGCCATTAATACTCCTAAATATCCTACTGCATCTGGTCCTACACGACGTTGCATATATCCCATAGTTTTACGTTCTGCTACCGTTAAAAACGCTACTGCTAATAATATACTTAAAAATAAGATTATTAATTCTATATATTTCATTTCTATTTAGTTAATCCTATCGCACCTATAACTGCTAATATTAATATTATACCTATTAATATCATTGGTATTGCATATTCTGTATATAATATACTACCTACTGTCATTAATTCTAAATCTCAATCATTATATATAATAGGAGATAGATTCTCAATTAAATGATAATTAGTTGAACTATATGTTAAATCTAATGGTATTAAACATATTAATAATATAGTTAATATTAAAGGATGTATAGAACCAGTATATTTATAATCAATATTTAATAAAGATAATATAAATAAGAATAAAATAGCTATAGCACCGACATATATTAAGATATATAATATACCCATAAGGATATAACCATTAGAATATAAACCAATAGCGACACTAATAAATAGACAAATTAAAGCTACTATACTTTGAACAGGGGATAATAGACTTATAGCTAATAAGCTACATAAACCACTTATTATAGTCATAAATTATAGTAAAAATATTATGAATAAAATAAAAAAATAAATTAAACATAATTACAAAGTCTATACATGCTTATACGTCTTAAACTAGACTCGAACTAGTATTGTTACATTAACAGTGTAATGCTCTACCCTTGAGCTATTAAGACCTGAATCAGCCCCGCAGCCGTAGGCTGCGGGTTGTATTTGAATATTTAAGTCTAAGATATTCCTTAATTCTACGTTATACCAGCAGCCAACAAGGTTGGATGCGGGGTTGTAGTATCATTCTTTATAGTCCCCGCAGCCGTAGGCTGCGGGTCCCCATATTTCGGTAGCCCCGCAGCCGTAGGCTGCGGGGTAATAGATCCTTAATTCTCCGATAATCATTCTATAAAATCTGTAATTGATACACATTCTAATTTTATAGGCATCATACCATGATTAACTCCACATAATTCACTACATTGTCCATAATATACTCCTGTACGTTGTATTAATGCACTAACTTGATTTAATCTACCAGGTGTAGCATCTATTTTAATACCTAAGGATGGTATTGTAAAACAATGTATTACATCATTTGCTGTAACAACAAATCTTATATGTGTATCTACAGGTACTACTATTGAAGTATCTGTATCTAATAATCTTAATTGACCTTCTTCTAATAAATCATCAGGTATAATATATGATTCATATTCAATAGATTCACCTGTATCAGATACGAAATCAGAATATTCATATTTTCAATATCATTGTAAACCAATAACTTTAATAGTCATAGCAGGAGTTAGAACTTCATCACATAAATATAATAATATAAAACTAGGGAAAGCTATTAATAATAATATAATAGCAGGGAATATAGTTCATATAATTTCAATAGTTTGACCATGACGGATATATTTATAAGCAAATTTATTAGATTTATAATCAATGATTATAACATATAATAAATAGGAAACTAAACCTAAAATTAAAGTTAAATAATACATAATATGATCATATAATTCATGAATACCTTCACTGTTAGGAGTAGCAGAATCTTGAAATCTAATAGCTCAAGGAGTAGGAACATCTAATCAAATCATAAAATAAAAAATAAAAGACATATAAATATGGATTTGATCGGAATCGAACCGATAGCATACGCATGCAACGCGTAGGATTTACCATTAATCGACAAACCCCTATGGATACTCACCTATATAAATATATGACCTACAACCCGCAGCCTACGGCTGCGGGCTGCAGGGTATTCTTATTATGAATATATATATTAATTTTGGTACTGATCATAGCATATTTATTATCCCATTTGGATATAGTCCATATCATATCGTTGGTATTATTAATGATATTAATATTATACTCTCTCTATATGTACAATCACTTGTTAATGCTATATATGGTGTCTTTACTCCTCCGGTTAATCTATTTGTTACTTTCATCATATATGCTGCTGATAATAATACTGATATTACACATATTGTTCCTAATATTGGTATACGTGTTATAGCCCCTGATAATGATAATAATTCACCTATGAAATTAATTGATAATGGTGCCCCTATATTACTAAAACTTAATATTATTAAATATATTGATAATATAGGCATATAAGTTATTAATCCTTGATAATAATATATTAATCTATTATGATATCTATCATATAATATACCACCTACAATTATAAATAAGGCAGGTGAAACAAACCCATGAGCAATAGATAAAACTAAACTACCAGTCATCCCTATTATATTATTTGACATGATACCTAGAATACATACTGCCATATGACTTATACTACTATATGCTACTATAACTTTTAAATCAGTTTGACGTAATGTTACTATAGATGTATATATTATAGTTATTAAACATATCATATATACTGCAGGAGTATATAATAAGGAAGCATCAGATAAAGTTGGTAATATTAGACGTATTATAGCATATACAGCCAATTTAAGTATTACACCCGCTAATAACATTGAACCTGCTAATGGACTCTCTGAATGTACTACTGGTAATCATGTATGTACTGGTACTAATGGAGTTTTAACCATTATACCTATTGATATAGCTATAAATAATATACATTGTAAATCTAATGATAATACTAATAAACTAACAGCTTGATAATCTGTATTACCTATTAATATTTCATATATACCTATAGCTAATAACATAAATAATGAAGATAATAATGTATATATTAAAATATAATCAGCTGCACGTTCACGATTACTAGCTCCATATAAACCAATTAAGATAAATAAAGGGGCTAATGATGCTTCAAAATAGATATAGAATGATAACATATCTTGACACATAAAATTAATAATCAAGATAATACCTAAGTTTAAAACTAATTCATAATATAAAATAGATTTAATACTATTTCAATTAGCAATAATACTTAAAGGTAATAAATAAGCAGTTAATAATATAAATATATCAGCAATACCATCAGTAGTATAATAAATACCTAATTCAGATCAATCATATAAAGTAGGAATAATAATTAGAATACTAGCTACTAATATAATTGATTGTTTATAATTACCAATTGAACGAGTAAATAAAGAAGAGGAAATAGAAATTAAAAAATAGATTAAAGTCATATTTAAGATAAATAAATAATAAATAGTGTATGATCAATGGGAGTTGAACCCATAATAAATTAAACCTAAATTAATCGCGTCTACCTGTTCCGCCATGATCATGATAACATACAACCCCGCAGCCTATGGCTGCGGGGGCTGCATGAGAACCTACAAACCCGCAGCCGTAGGCTGCGGGGCTGCATGGAATTATTATATCTGAAATATTTATTTATATTCCTTATATATTAGAATAATATATGGGGACCCGCAGCCTACGGCTGCGGGGACTTTATATCTCTCATATATTTTATATAAATCTAATATATTATTTATATACGGATGCAACGTGATTCGAACACGTGGGTAACTACCGTGATAGCTCAAATATCATACCTTAAACCACTCAGTCATACATCCTTTAATAACTTAATTTTATATAAATTAAATAGTATAATTATAGTATCCCCATAGTTATAAAACTTATAAAAGTTATAAAAGTTATAAATATAGTATTATAATTATAATATATAAAATATAATATTTATAGGTTACCTAACATATTTATGTATAGGTAGTGATGTATACATAAATTAATATATAAATAGATAAATACGGTCAACCAGTGAATCGAACACTGACCCTATATTAGGGACTATATAGCAAATAGCCTAACTGTACCAATAAGTTAAATTGACCATAATTAAAATTAAAATGCCTATGTTGAGACTCGAACTCAAACACATCGCGCTTCAAGCAATTGCTCTACCAGTTGAGCTACCTAAGCTAAAGATATAAATATATAAATATATATAATATATATAAATATCTAAATATCTAATATAGAGAGACGACCCATCCAATTAATATAAATCTTAAAATATCTACAGCCCGCAGCCTACGGCTGCGGGTTTGTATTGCTTTAATTATCTATCTCTTACTTTAATTATTCTATCAGATCCAAGTAGATTCTTATTCTATTAAGTATTCTATCAAATACAAGTATAATCTTACTTATTCTATCAAGTATTCTATCAGAGACAAGTATAATTTTACTTATTCTATGAGAGACAAGTATAATCTTGGAGAGACCGCAGCCTACGGCTGCGGGCAACTTATTATGTCAGGGGCAAGTAGAATCGAACTACTATCAGATGTGTTGAAGACATCTGCTATACCATTAAGCTATACCCCTAATTATAATAAATATTTTTATTGTTATACTATGCCCGCAGCCTACGGCTGCGGGTAGATTAAGTTATATACCTAATTATAGTATTTATTATTATAAATATTAAGCTATATACCTAATTATAGTATTTATTATTATAAATATATAGGGAACCCGCAGCCGTAGGCTGCGGGTGATTATTTGATATTGAATATTTAATATTATTATCCTTCCCGAGCAGGTTCCCCTACCCGAACTATATTTCAACTTATAGCATATTTATTAGTAGTATATCGTTGGATATATTATAAATATTTATGCTATTGATGAGTGATTAGTGCGAAATATATGTATTGTTCACCATAGCTCAGTTGTCTATGATTACTAGCAATTCCTTATTTATATGATCGAGTTACAGACCATAATCCTATTACAGGGATTTACCTTAATTAATTATATTAATATTATATTTTATTTATTTATATATTTATTTATATAATTATTTGTAGCACACCTATAGCCCAACTTATAAGGGTCATCATGATTAGTCTTAGACCCCTACTTTCTATATTCTATCGAATATACTTATAATTCTATATTATATATTAATATTATAATTAATTAATATATATAATGATTATAGGGTTTGCGTTCATTAAATAACTTAATAATATACTTAACAGCATGAACTGACGACAACGATGTAACGCCTGTATAAATATATATAAATATTTATATTCAAAAGTTGGTAATATTCTAGGGGTATCATCCAATTAAATAGTATGCTCCACTGCCTGTATATATAACCGTCTAATGTCTTGCATTTTATTCTTGCGAACGTACTAGTCTGGTGGTATATTTAACGTATTAACTATTCTATTATAATATACATTGTTTACAGCTATAGTTACATGGGTATCGAATCCATATCACTATTATAGCTTTCATCCCTGAACGTCAATATTTAATAGTATATAATTTGCTGTCATATTGTTGTCATCGAATATTAACGCTATAACAATACTTCAAAATACTTATTTAATATTCTATATTTTATTATATCTACGGATACTTTATACCAGTGTATATAAATGCTAGCCCGTGGTGTATGATTGAGATAGGTAGATCCTCACGGATTTTCCCCCTCTAAGAACCGTGCAAGCGACTTTCACCGCACACGGCTCACGCATTGAACCTTTCATTCGTTACTACACGAATTATTAGCGCAAATCTCTGATCTATATAATTAGTACAAACTATATATCCGCTATAGCCATTAAGATACTAAAAGCAACAAGATTCCTTGCGGTTTTCAACACCCATAGTTTAAGTCAGCACCCTTTCAGGTTACAGCATAAGCTGCTATCCTCAGTGTTAATCCAAGGCATTCGCTTTTTAAACAGTCTCTTACCCACTGTACGATATGATCACTTCCTCTATGACTGCGAATCACAAATTTATATATCACCTCAGTACCTTGTTACAGCCCCACGCCCGAAGGGCGTGGGCGTACAGATACTGTGCACATTGGGCTTACAACGTTCCGTATAAGATATGTATATGTTACCTTAGGACCTATTCTCAATTCCGGTGGATTGTTGCTGCAACCGTGTTAATATGCGGCGTAATAACACTGCATCCACAATTCTTACTCCGAGTACTAGTAAGATTCAGCTTAACGGAACCTCATCAAATAGTTCATTTTCATTGTCCATAGTAACCCTGCCCGCTCTTATTACTCATATACTCTAGAGTCGATAAGCTACGTCTTACTGCAAGGCTTCGCACCCGATCATTACTAATCACGCACGCTTGCATTGGCATACATAGGTTGCGTATGTAATCCTTATTTGGATATTATCTTATACAGCATCGTTTCGCACACCGCGACTGCTGGCACACCTATTGGTCCGGACTTTAGCCAATATTATATCATTATTATATTATTGGTTGAATATCATATATTTTATATATATTTAATTATTTATAATTAAATTATTTAATAATATATATTCTTCTAGGTAACATGATCAACCGTTAGGTCATTGTCAATTATTCCTCACTGCTGCTACTAATAGTAGTTGATAATCTATCAATGTGATCGTTATGATATCAATCACCGATTATGGGTCATAGGCTAGATATATATCTATTACCGTAATCCATCAAGATATTAACAAATATCTCTACTACTCACCTGAACACAATATTAAGAAACAACCCGCAGCCATATTTAATAAAGATTTAATAAATATTTTAAGTTGGCTACGGGTGTAAACTATAATATTATTTGCATGTGTTAAGTCCCTAGATAGCATTATATCTGAATCAACATCATGTTCATATTATGTTGTAACTATAATGGTTGAATTACTCAGAATTGAACTGAGATCAAACCATTATGAGTGGTTCGCTCTACCATTGAGCTATAATTCAAATTCAAATAATATAATAGAGATCAAACGAATATGAGAGGTTCGGACTACCATTGAACTATAATTTATATAATATAACCTACATCCCCCGCAGCCGTAGGCTGCGGGTCATCGATATATATATATTTATCTTAAATTTATTATAGTCACCTTAATATTAATATTAATTTATATATTTATTTATATAAACTTTAAACTATATACTATATATTATATACTTAAATATATATCCCTTAGATTACCCTTAGACTAAATTAATATATATATTCATAATAATAATACCGGACAGCCCGCAGCCGTAGGCTGCGGGTCGTAGGAGATATATTTCTATTGGTGATATATTCTATTGGTGATATACTTCTATCTATTAGTTATTATATACTTAAATAGATTCTAGATTTCCCCTAGATTATAGACTATATACTTAAATAGGAATATTACCTGTATAAATATAAATATTATCTAGATAAATAGAATACTATGTGGATAAATATAATACTATGTGGATAAATAGAAATACTATATGGATAAATAGATACTACTACCCGCAGCCGTAGGCTGCGGGCTGTATGAGTATATCCTATAGATGTTGCAATAGACAGACTCGAACTGCCAATATGAGTTCATGAAACTCATGTGTTACCTTTTCACACTATATTGCTTATTAAAATATAGGGAGCCCCGCAGCCGTAGGCTGCGGGTATTTATTTATTTATTTATTTAATTATAATTATTATTTTGACTTGATTTGTTATTTATTATGATTAATATTCTTAATTAGTAAATATATATATTTATATACTTCTATAAAAGATATATAAACTATTACATAATTATATATTATGAATAACCTTTAATATATATAATTTTATACTTGATATGCAATCAGTATTTAATTAGTGAAGTTATAGCGTACAATCAATAAATCAAACTTTATAATTATATTAATAAATTTATAAAGAGATTATATAATAAATAAACCATGGAACTACTCTACACAATCCTCTCGTACACGTGTAGATAAATATTAAAGGTATTGCTATAGTAGATAAAATCCTTACTGACTCACGTCGTAATTAACCCATCTCAAGTAGCTCGTTAGATGACGAACAGTCATACCCTCACCAGCAGCTTCTACCGGTAGGTTGAGCCTAGACGACATCGAGGTGGCAAACACAGCTGACAATATCAACTCTCGAGCTGTATAACCCTGTTATCCCTAGCGTAACTTTAATCCGTTATCGACATACTTTATTATTATTATGTCTGTTCATTATACTTTACCTACGTACTAGTCACACTTGTCTGTGTTAACTATCATAGCACAGTTATGTTATTATACTTAACTATTATATTAGTTGCCGACTAATATTTCTGTACCTTTTCATACTATTATTTCCCTAATTATATAGATTCCCCGCAGCCATAGGCTGCGGGTTACCATACATAATTTATTTGGGTAAATCTCTTATATTTATAATATATTTTTATATATATTATAATAAGTAAATATATATATATAATCATATAGACACATCAGTTAAATTTTGTGATGTCGACGCCCCATCGAAACTAACAACCACACAATGTCCATATATATGTTAGAATATTAAAATATTAAAATGTACTTAAATAGTATAACATAATAATTATAATAAATAATCAATATGTGGGTATAGTAAAGCTGCATAGGGTCTTTTTGTCTAACTATAGCTACACAGTATCTTCACTGCGATTACTATTTCACTGGGCCTAATGTTGATACAGTTATAGTATCGTACTATCATTCATGCGGGACACCAATTATGTGCCAATGAATTTTGCTACTATCAGATCCTCATGATAAGACCGTCGTTAATTGATATATTACTTTATATCTTACCAACACCGGACAGACGTCACTTGCTATACTAACTTTATAGTCCGCAGCAAGTTATGTTTTTGGTAAACAGTCGTACTATTATTCTCTTTTAGAATTTATTTGCCGAATTCATTAACATTAGTTCTCCCATTCCTACTTATCTATTATTTTTATTTAAATTAAATTTAAATTAATATTTAGATTCTTTCATACCTGGGTCGGTATACAGTACGGTCAATATTATTTCTTGTAATATTTGTCATCATCTTTTTATATCTTCATATTTGATTTAGACACCGTTAATTAATAGTTATACCTTATGTATTGTAGGGGTAATCTCTTATTACCTATCGTTACTCAAGTCAGCATATTTTTTATTGTTTTATTCTTTATCACAATATAGTCTATTACTATTATATATATTAATATTTATAATTATATATATAATCTAATATTCGGTATAATATTTAGACCCGATTATTTATTCCTATAATTAGATATTCTGTCAGTGTATTGTTACATGTTCATTAACAGATAGTTATTATCAAACCCACTGACTGACTGTATAATCTAATTATTATACATAAAATATAAAAGATTATGTATTAGATAGGATTTATGTCACTTAATATTATTATGGGACCTACATTTATTAGTTACGGTTATTCCCGGTTAGACATACTATCTTATCACAATATGTCTGATTTCTTATTTATATAATATATAACATATTCGAAGATTAAATATCTATAGTAAACTAAGAAGTCCCTATATAATATTCAGAGCTCTACTATGAATTATTAAGAAATAAGAACTATACTAAAATATATTTCATAGACAACCAGCTATCGCCATATCAGATTTGCCTTTCACTACTAAGCACAAATCACTAGATAATATTGCTACATTAACCTATTAGGTCTACATCCTATATATAAATATATAAACGTAAATCTTGTTTACGTCAAATAAGTATAAATAAATATAATTATACTTATTATAGGTATAACCTATTCATGCCTAGATCATATGGTTTCGGGTCAATATATATAAACTATAATTATATAATTTCGCTTATATATATTACTCACTGACCCATTATACAAGAGGTACACTATACTATAGTTGCTCATCATCAATATATTTATTATTATATTAAATTATAAATTATTATAAATAATATAAATATATATATTTTCCCTTACGGTACTCTATAAACTTAACACTACCCATAATGTATTAGCAGTAATAATCTACTATTATTCATACTTTATAGTATTACTTGTATACTTAATTACTTTCACTCACCGTTACTTATAATCTCCCTGTTGGTTATTTGGTCCATGTTACTTAGATGTTTCAATTCACATGTTCTTTATATACTATTTATAGCTAGGATTACGATATACGTATATTATCCTTTTGTAGTGTTAGTTCATACATAATATCTAAATAATATAAATATTATATAAATATTATATAAATTATATACTATATATTGATGTTATAATCATAGAGAAATATTTCAAATCACGTCACCTAAGGAGAATAA